AAAAAAATCCCCAAATTATTATATTAACTGATTATATAAATATTTAATTAAATATTTATATAATCAGTTAAATTTTTAATATTTTTAAAAACTATTAATATTTTTGGATTAATTTAATTATGAAGCAAATGGATTAGCAAATAATAATGCTAATGCAACAACAAGACCATAAATTGTTAAAGATTCCATAAATGCAAACGATAATAATAATGCACCACGAATTTTTCCTTCTGCTTCAGGTTGACGTGCAATCCCTTCAACAGCATAACCTGCTGCTGTTCCTTGCCCAATTCCAGGACCAACAGCAGCTAAACCAACAGATAAACCAGCAGCAATAACAGAAGCAGCAGCGATAAGTGGATTCATAATTAATAATCTCCTAAAAGTTATATAGTGTATAATAATAATAACAACCATTATTTATAATTTATTTATAAATTATTTTATTTAGTTTAAATTTTTTTAATGATGATCTTCTACAGCTTCACCAATATATGCCCCAGCAAGCGTTGCAAATACTAAGGCTTGAATTCCACTAGTAAATAAACCTAAAAGCATAATAGGGATAGGAACAATCAATGGAACTAAAGCAACTAATACAGCAACAACTAATTCATCAGCAAGAATATTCCCAAAAAGTCGAAAACTTAATGATAAAGGTTTTGTAAAATCTTCTAATACGTTAATTGGTAATAAAAAAGCCGCTGGCGAAATATAGCGTTTAAAATATCCTAAACCTTTTTTACTTAAACCTGCATAAAAATAGGCAATTGATGTTAATAATGCTAAAGCAACGGTTGTATTAATATCATTAGTTGGGGCTGCTAATTCTCCATTTGGTATTTCAATAACGTGCCACGGTAGTAAAGCACCAGACCAGTTTGATACAAAAATAAATAAGAAAATTGTTCCTAAAAATGGAACCCATTTTTCATAGTCCTCTTCTCCAATTTGTGTTTTTGCTAAATCACGAATAAATTCAGTAAAAAATTCTGTTAAATTTTGTAAACCTTCTTCTGGTATTGGTTTTAGTTGATTATTTGCTAAAAAAGAAATCGTAGCAATTATTGCAAAAACAAACCAAGAAACCATTAGAACTTGTCCATGAATAGAATAACTACCAATTTCCCAATAATAATGTTGACCTACAGATACTTCTGCATAATCAAATAAAAGATTTACTTCACTTAACATATTAATTTGGCTTTTATAAAAATTACCTTTTTAACAACCATTTTAGTTTTATTTCATATTTTTTTTTGTATTAAAAATTTCTTGTCCTTGTTTAATAGAAAATTCAAATTCCTGTAATAATAGTTTTATTGATGGCATAGAATCATCATTTGCAGGAACTATTAAATCTGAAATTGAAGGATCACAATCAGTATCTAGTATACTTATACTACGAATACCTAATTTATTGCATTCTTTTAACGCATTGATTTCTTCATGTTGTCCAATAATTATAACAATATCAGGTAAAACTTCCATATGTTTCATTCCGCCTAAATACTTATTTAATTTTTCTTTTTTTTTTACTAAATTAGCAGCTTCTTTTTTTGGTAATTTATTGAATAAACCTTTTTTTTCTTGTATTTCTAGATTTTTTAATTTTTTAGTTGATAAATAAACAGTTTTCCAATTTGTTAACATACCTCCTAACCATTTTTCATTAACATAAAATGAATTACAATTTAAAGCTGTTTCTGAAATTAAATTTGATGCCTGTTTTTTTGTTCCTACAAATAAAATTTTTTTACCATTAGATGCTGATTTTGTTAAAAATTTACAAACATAATTTAAATGAACATAAGTTTTAATTAAATCAATTAAATGAATACTATCTTTTTCAGTATAAATAAAAGGTTTCATTTTAGGGTTCCATTTTCTTGCAGGGTGCCCTAAATGCATTCCAGCTTGGACCATTTGTTCTAATGTAATTGTCATTATTAATAGTAAATATATATTATATCTTGTTTTTATTAAAAAACATGTTATTATTTTATCATTCAGTTGACTATTTTATATTTTTTGATTTTAATTTGACAATTGTTTTAATTTTTTGTTAAAATCTAATAGCAAATAAATATATTTAATTAAAATTATTATAGTCAATTTTATTATAACATAAAAGTTATAATAAATTCAATATAAAAATTTTTACTAAGTTAATTTATAAAAACTTAAATTATGGGCTTATAGTCTAATGGATAAGACAAGTACCTTCTAAGTATTGAATACAGGTTCGAATCCTGTTAGGCCTATATAATAATATTAATATATATTATTATATAGATAATATTATTTATTAAATAATAAAAAGGAGAGATGGCTGAGTGGTTTAAAGCGACTGATTGCTAATCCGTTGTATAATATTATTTTATACCGAGGGTTCGAATCCCTCTCTCTCCGGAATTATTTATATTATATATTTATATATTAAAAAAAATATATTAAAATTGAAAAATTAATTATTTTTTATTATAATAATAAAAAATAATTAATTTATTTATTCCTCAGTAGCTCAGTGGTAGAGCAATCGGCTGTTAACCGATTGGTCATAGGTTCAAGTCCTATCTGGGGAGAAAAAATACATTTTTTAATTTTAAAAATTTAAACTATCCCCACGACGATATTGAAGATAAGCTGCTACTAAAAGACCACTAATCGTTACCGGTACTAATCCTAAAACAATTCCTGATAATAAAGGTTCTACCATAATAAAAAAATAAATAAATAAAAATAAAAAATTAATTTTCACTAATTTAACTAATTTAACTAATTCAATTAATATAAATATAATTTATAGAAATTATATTTATATTAATTGAATTTTTACAACTGCTAAATAAAAAATTGAAGCCATAATAAGGCCACCGATTAATAAACCAATATAACTAATTAATGTTAACATAAAAATATTTTAATTTAAATTAATAATATTATATTTTTATATTTTAATAATAATTATTATTAAAATATAAAAATATTAAAAATTCATTTCAGCTAATTGAACTTTTTCAACTTGTTTTTTCTTAAGTACTAAGAAAATTTGAGTAATAAAAATAGTAATTAAAAAAATGATTAAACCTTGAACACGGGCTGGGTTTTGTAAAACAATTTCTGTTTCAGCTTGTCCAAAACCACCAACATTAGGATTATTTGTTAAAGGTTGATCAATTTTAACAGCTTGTCCCTCACTAACAATAATTGTTGGTCCGGCTGGAATTTTTTCTGTAATTGTTTCACCGTTTGAAGTTTCAATTACAATACTTGTAGATTTTTTACTTGTTTTAATTTCAGTGATTTTTCCAGAAACTGAAGAATTAAAAATATTATTATTACTCTTTGATCCATCGGGATATAATTGTCCACGACCTCTATTACCGCCTAAGTAAATAGGATACTTTAAATAATTAACGTTTTTATCTTTTGCCGGATCTGGAGAAAGAATAGGAACAACCATTTGGCTATAATCTTTTCCTGGTACAGGGCCAGCAACTAAAAGATTTGATTGAGTATCACTATAAGGTTGATAATACAATTGACCGACCTTTGTTTTCATTTCCTCTGGAATTCTATCTGTAGGTGCTAAAGAAAAACCTTCTGGTAATATTAAAACCATACCTACATTTAAATCACCTTTTTTACCATTTGATTGAACTTGTTGAATTGATTTATCATACGGAATTTTAATAGAAGCTTCAAAAACACTATCAGGTAATACTGCTTGAGGTACTTCAATTTCAACTGGTTTTTGAGCTAAATGACAGTTAGCACATACAATACGTCCATTTGGCTCACGTGGATTTTGGTAATTCTGTTGAGCAAATATAGGATAAGCTTTTGCTATTTGATCATATGTAAAAAAATTTAATGTAAATAAAAATAAAAAAACTAAATTTTTTGTTTTTACCATAAAAATAATAAAATAAAAAATGAATTAGTAGTTGTAAACTACTTTTATTTCCTTTTATTTTAACTTATTTTATTAAAAATAATTTAAAAATATATATATATATGTTATTTATATAAAATAACAAATTAATTAAAGGCCTTTATATGAAAAAGTTTTTATTTTAAAAATATCTTCTCATTAATTATTATAATTTATTAACTAATAAAAAACAAAATTTATATCTAATTAATTTTAAAATAATAATATTTTAATGACAGTTTATTTAATTCAAAATCGTAAAAACGTTCATTACATAATATATAATAAATCAAATAATCAACAAACTCATTATTTAATTCTAATAAATTAAAACAATTAAAAATTAAATTAAAAATTAAATTAGAAATTAAAATATAATATTCAATTATTAAAATATTATTCCAACTTATTTCGGATTTAAAAAATGTATTTATAAAGTTATCATTATTCATTTTATTTGAACTTAAAAATAGATTTTTATCATTAATAAAATTATTATTAATTAAAAAATTATTTGAATTATTATTATAATTATTCGAAAAATAATAATATTTTGAGGATTGTTTAAGTAATAAAGTTAAAGAGTTTACCTTTTTAGATTTTTTAAATGACCAATTCATAATATTAGTATTTTTTAATTTTAAATTGGGGTCAAGACCCCACCAATAAGGAATTACAGACCATAAATTAAAATTTTGTGAATTAGAATTAAAGGATATTTTTCTATTTAATAAAAATGATTTATCAAATTTATTAATTAATAAATTTGATAAATCATTTTTATTATAATTATTTTTAATTATTTGTTTATTATTTTTTTTAAATGAATTTTTTGAATTTTTAATTAATACTTGTTTTAATAATTGTGGTTTTAATGTTTTATAAAAATTATTTTTATTAATCATAATATTTAATAACCAACTAAGTTCTTTTAAATCATCAATTGCAAAATTTGAAAAATTTTTTGAATTAGTATCTAATAACATTTTACTTTCAGATATTTTTCCATTAATAATAAAAAATAAATAATTTTCAAAATCTTCTTTATTAATTAATTTTTTTATAGAATTTTCTATAAATAATTTTTTTTTTATTTTAGAATTTAATTTATTTTTAACTGACCATAGATTTATAGTATTAAAATTCTGAATAGGTTTTTTTAATATAGTTAAAACTAAAGCTTTTCCTCCAATATAATAAGATACTCTATTAATAAAAAATGGATCACTAAAGATAAGTTGTTGAATATACTTTTGTTTTTTTATCGAAACTTTATTATATAAATTAAAATAATCTTTTGTGTTTAAATATTTTTTTGTAGTATTAAAACTATGTTTAATGAGTTTATTATTTAAATTTTTAGTTAATGAAAAAATTTTATTATTTTCACAATAAAATTTTTTAGTATTTATTAAAATTATATTACTTGTTAATTTAAAATTATAATTTATTAATTTATATTTTAATATATTATTATATTTAAAAGTTATAAATTCTTTATCAAATACTAAATTATTATTTATATCAAATTTATAAATTAGATTATTAAAATAATATAATTTATAATGTAATAAATTTTTTGAATAATTATAAAATAAATTAAATGATAAAATTAAAGGATTATTAATAATATATGTTGAATATAATAATAGTCGAGAACTAAATATATTAACTTTGAATAATCTATTAATATATTTATTAAATTTATTTATAAAATAGTCTTTTTTTTTTTTATTAATGATTAATTTATTAATATTACTTTTTTTATTTAATAAATATAAAGATCTGATAAATTTTCTATTTTTTTTATAAAAAATAGTTCTTGAAATTTGTTTTAATACACTTATTTGGTGTTTTTTTGGTTTTAAATAAAACCATTTTTTCTTCATATTAGTATTTTCTTTAAAATTTAATTTTTTATAATTTAAAATAAATTTTGAAAAATCAAACAAGCTTACTAATTTTATTTGATTAAAATAATTATAATTAATCATTAAAGAATTTATTAAAGTTCCTAATTCATAAGATTTATATTTAAAAGAATTATTTCTAAATTTAATAATTTGAATTCCATACTCAATTTCTTCAAAATCGGGTATTAATTTATTTTTAATATTTAAATTACTTACCAATTTTAAATTCTGTTGTTTTTTTAAATTAATATAATTATAAATTGTTTTTAATAATGATATATTTAATGAAGAAGATAAATCAGCTGCACTTAAACCAGTTGTTTGATTTGCAAAAAACTCCCAATTAATATTATTATTTTTTGAATAAAACTTTAATAACTCAAAACGCTTTTGTTTACCTGGAAGATCAATATAAACAATTTTACTTAATCTACCAGGTCTAGTTAATGCTGGATCTAGAGTCTTTGGACGATTAGTAGCTCCGATAATAACAAGATCGTAGCGATCTTTTAAACCATCTAACTCACATAAAAGTTGCGTAAGCATTGATAATGATTTACTATTTAATTGGCTATTATTAGAGCTTGTTTTTAAATCTAAATAATTATTATTTTTAATATAATTAAATTTATTAAAACTTAAATTATTATTAATTTTATAATCTAATTTAGTAAAATTTATTGAATTTATATTAATTTTATTATTAGATAAAAAATAATGAGAGTTTGTTGTAGAAGAATTTATTAATATTTTTTTACGATAATCAGTTAAAACATCCTTTCTATTTTGACCAACACTATCTATTTCATCTAAAAATAAAATACAGGGTGATATTTTTTTTGCTCTTTTAAATAAATTTTTTAATTCTAATGCACCTTTTGCATTTTCTGATATTGTATCATTTGATGAACTAAACTTTGATAATTTTTCACCAGATTCTAAAACAATAGGTACCTCAGCTTCACCTGATAATGCTTTAACTAAAACAGTTTTCCCTGTACCAGGAGGACCTACTAATAAAAATCCTTTAATATAAATTTGATTTTGTAAATTTTTAATTGAAAAGTTTTTTTTATAGTCTTTTTTATAGTTTGGAGATAATAAATAAAACGGGTTATTAATGAAATTTAAAATTAAATTTTTTTTTTTATTATTAAATATAATAAACGAATTTTTATATTTTTTATTTTTACTATATAAAACAAAATTTTTTTCATTAAATAAACTCTTATTAAAATTAAATTCAGGTTTTTTTATATTAAAATTAGACTGAATACCAAATTTAGAATTTCTTAGTAATAAAATTGTTTGATTGAATTCTTGTAAAAAAAATTTACCCCCAATCAAGTCATTAAATTTTATTTTTTTTGATTTAATTGTCTTACCAACTTCTATTTTAAAATTAATTAACGCATCAAATTCAAAATTATTAAAAAATGTTTTAAAGGCAGTTAAAAAAGATTCACCATAATTTTCTTTTAAATTATTAATAAAGGTTAAAAATATTAATAAAAAACCAATTTGTGTTAAGAGAGACCATTGTTTTAAACTTACAAGTTCATATAAATCAGTATTAAATAAATTATTAAAATTTTTAATAAAATTGGAATAATAATTATTCAAATTATTATAATTTTTATTATATTTAAAATAACTTTTATAACTTATTGGAACTAAAGGTATTTCATTAAAGTCACAAACTTCCAGTAAATAATTTTTATTATTTTCACTATAATATGTTTTTATTTGTAAATTTTTTTTTAGACTATTACTATAGTAATTATTTTTATTAACTAATAATGAATGAAAATAATTACTATTATTTAATAATAAATCTTCCTTTATAGGATATTGCCAAGAAAATGGAGATTTTGAATCTAGTCTTTGTTTACTATAAATTAAAGAAAGATTAGGTTGATAATTAGATTTATCAATTTCTATAATTTCTAAATTATTATTGCTATTATAACTAAAACCTAATCCAAAGTCCATTTTTTTATTACCAAAAAAATTTAAATTTTGTGTTAAATTTTTTTTATTTTTTAAATATAAATTATTTCTTTTATTTAAATTTAATTCTTCTATATTAAAGTTTATTGTATTTTTTTTATTATATAAAAAAAATAAATTATTAGAGAATTTTTTAAATTTATTATAAATTAAATTTTTTGGTCCTTTTATTTGTATAAATGAATTATTAATTAAATTCAATTTATTAATAAAAATGATATTTTTTTTATTAGTATCTGGGTATAAATAACCCGATAATTGTCTTTTTAGTAAATTAGAATTAGACTCAATAATTTTATTTTTTAATAAACTATGATTATTATAATTAATAGAATTACCCTTAATTAACTTTTCTTCATTAATATTCATTAATAAATTACTATTTTTACTATTAAAAATAAAAGAGAGTATATTATAATTATAAAAAGGTGTATTTATTTTTGGTTTATTTTTTTGTGTTATTAATTCTAAATAATAAAAGAACTCTCGTTCAAAATAATATAAAAATGAATATTTTTTATGTCTAGGGATTTTTGTTAAAGAAGAACTAAAACATAAAAAATTCGACTGTTGAGATTTTATTTTTAAATTTGAATATTTTATATTTTTATCATTTAATTTATTAATAAAATTATTATTTTTTTTTATTATTATATTTTTATTTTCTCTAGATTGAATAGAAATAGGGGTTTTTATTTTCGTTTTTAATATTTTATTATTTTCTATTCTCTGATTTGTAAAAAAAAATATTGGTTTATTATTTAAAAATACGGGTAATGTTTCTTCTACATAATTATTTAAATTTGGATGCTTCGTTATAAATTTATTATAATAAATAAAATTTTCGTTTTTAGTACTACCAAAATTTTTTAAATCTTTACGGAGTAAATTTTTCCAATTTGGTTCTTTTTTATTTTTTAATATATTAATAAATTTATTATTACTTGAAAACGTATTTTTTTTTATTGGTTTATTTAATTTTAAATTTTTAGTTATTATAAAACTATAAAAACTATTTACTGTTTTATAGTTATCAAAATTATTTATTTGGTATTTTAAAAAATCTTTAAATAAAAATAATTTATTATAAATTTTGTAATGAAATAATCTAAAATTATATATATCATAAGTTATTTTTTTATTCCCTATTTCAAAATTTAGGATATTATTTTTTTTTTCAATTATAGTTTTAAAATTTTTTGAAAGAACTGGAGTATTTTTTTTAATTAAATTAAGTTTTTTATAGTAAAATAAATTATTAAATAAAGGTTTTGTTAAATATATATTTTTATTTTTACGTTTTTCAATTATATTATTTTTTTTTAAATTAATATTATTATCATAATTATTATAAGAATAAAATATATTATTTAATTTTGATGGAATATTATCTAATTCGTAAAATGAATAATTCCAATATTTTACATTTATAAAATTATTATTTTTAAAATTATTATTTGTAATAATAAAATTATTTGAATTTTTTTTATTATCTAATAATAAAAAATTATTTTGATTAAAGAGATCTGGTTTAAAAAATGTGCTGAATTGACGACCACTAATAAAATATTTATTTAAATGTTTACTTTTTTCTATATTAATATTATTAATATCTAATTTTATTTTATTTGTTAAATTACTATTAGTATATGTACTAATATAAAAGTTCTTATTATATAAGTTTGAATTAAAAGAAATAAAAACTGAACTATCAAAATAACTTAATTGTTTTAAATTATTCCAATTAATTTTTTTAAAATACTCTGTATAATTAAATGTTTCCCAAGTTAAATTTGATAAAGTTAGTCTATTAAAATTATTTAAACCCGGTAACGTTTTATAAAAAAAAGATTCAAAGTTATTAATGTTATTAGAAAAATATTTTTGTTTATCTAGCGTATAACCTAATAATGGTAATAGCATAATAAAAAATAGGTTTGAAGGGAAATTAGTAAAATCTTTTTTAAAACGTTTTTTTGAAAAAATTAATAAATTATAAATAATTGATAATTTTTTTAATAATTGTAATAATTTAAATTTGTTATCTTTGTAAACTTTTTTATTTTTATTATAACTTAATAAATTTTTTTTGTTTTTTTGTTTCATTGTTAATTATAAATAAATAAAGTAATATTAAACTTTATTTATTAACTAATTTTTATTAGCTGATTATTTAATAAATAAAGTTTAATTTTTAGTATATTTAATTTTACTAATATTATTTTTTTAAATAATATTAGTAAAATTAAAGTTAAATAACGAAAGAATTTAAAACTCCTAAAGCAAAAACTAATAAAACCCAAATTCCAACACCAGAAAAGACAACACGTTTATTTTCAGTCCAACCGTTTGGTGATGCAAAAATAACAGGTACACCAACTACAAGAATAAAAGATAATGCAACAAAAGCAAAAAGTGTTAATTGGAAAATAAAAGTCATAAAAGAGATATAATTTTTTTAATAACTTTTTTAATAAAAAAGTTATTAAATATTTTAATTTTTGAATTCAAATTTTATAAATAATTATATTAATTATACATTAATTTTTCAAATATTGTATATTAATATAATATTATTGGTTATAAATTGGGTTACCTGGGATTTGAACCCAGAACAAATCGGTTAAAAGCCGAACACTCTACCATTGAGCTAGCAACCCTTTAAACTAAATAAATATTTAATTTAATATTTATTATTATATTATATTTTTAATTTTAATTCAAATTATATTGACAAAATAATATTATATATATAATATTAATATATATTAAAAGGGTCGATGCCCGAGTGGTTAATGGGGGCGGATTGTAACTCCGCTGGTTATACCTACGCTGGTTCGAATCCAGCTCGGCTCATTATTTTATTAATAATTCTTAAAAAAATATATAATATATAATATATAATATATATTAATAATTTTTTAAGAATATTCATTTGGTGGTATAGCCAAGCGGTAAGGCAAGGGATTGCAAATCCTTTATTCCCCAGTTCGAATCTGGGTACCACCTACTCTAAAATATTAATTTTTATTAATAATTGACAAAAATTCTATACCGTTTTATAATATATAATATATTAAAAAACAACTATTTTAAGGCCCCCATCGTCTAGAGGCCTAGGACATCTCCCTTTCACGGAGGAAACGGGGATTCGAATTCCCCTGGGGGTATAAATATTATATCTATATGTATAGATTATTTACATTATAATTAAATTATAATGTAAATATAAGTTTTAGCGGGAGTAGGATTCGAACCTACGACCTCAAGGTTATGAGCCTTGCGAGCTACCAGACTACTCTATCCCGCGAATATAAATAAAATAAGTTAATAATTAAATACTAATAAATAAATTATATTAATTAATATATTAGTTGTCAATATCTGGGGTAGAAGGATTCGAACCTACGCATGTCGGGACCAAAACCCGATGTCTTACCACTTGACGATACCCCATTAATTTTTCTTATAATAATATTATATAATATTATTATAAGAAAAAACAAATTATTATTTAATAATTTAAATTAAATAATAATTTTAGGAATAAATAAATTAATATTATAATGTATCAATAGCATCAAATTCAAATTTAATTTCTTTCCATACTTCACAAGCTGCAGCTAATTCAGGACTCCATTTACAAGCAGCACGAATTACATCACCACCTTCAGATGCTAAATCACGTCCTTCATTTCGAGCTTGTGTACAAGCTTCTAAAGCAACACGGTTTGCAGCGGCTCCTGGAGCATTACCCCAAGGGTGTCCTAATGTACCACCACCGAATTGTAAACATGCATCATCACCAAAAATTTCAACTAATGCGGGCATATGCCAAACGTGAATACCACCTGAAGCTACAGGCATTGTACCTGGTAAACTAACCCAATCTTGTGTAAAGTAGATACCACGACTACGATCTTTTTCAATGTAGTCATCACGCATTAAATCAACGAAACCTAAAGTAATTTCACGTTCACCTTCTAATTTACCTACTACTGTTCCTGAATGTAAGTGGTCACCACCTGACATACGTAAAATTTTCGCTAATACTCGGAAGTGAATACCGTGATTACGTTGACGATCAATAACAGCGTGCATAGCACGGTGAATATGTAATAATAATCCACTAGCACGACAGAAATGAGCTAATGAAGTGTTAGCTGTAAAACCACCAGTAATATAGTCATGCATAATAATTGGAACACCTAAATCTTTAGCAAATTGACCACGTTCCATCATTTCTTCGCATGTACCTGCTGTTGCATTTAAGTAATGACCTTTAACCTCACCAGTTTCAGATTGAGATTTATAAATTGCTTCAGCAGTAAATAAGAAACGGTCACGCCAACGCATGAAAGGTTGTGAGTTTACGTTTTCATCATCTTTTGTAAAATCAAGACCACCTCGTAAACATTCATAAACAGCACGTCCGTAGTTTTTAGCTGAAAGACCTAATTTTGGTTTAATTGTACAACCTAATAAACCACGACCATATTTGTTTAATTTATCACGTTCAACCTGAATACCATGAGGTGGACCTTGGAATGTTTTAACATAAGCTGGTGGAATACGTAAATCTTCTAAACGTAAAGCACGTAAAGCTTTAAAACCAAAAACGTTACCTACAATTGAAGTAAATAAGTTTGTAACTGACCCTTCTTCAAATAAGTCTAAAGGGTAAGCAATATAAGCAATATATTGATCATCTTCTCCTAATGGTTCAATATCGTAACAACGACCTTTATAACGATCTAAAGATGTTAAACCATCAGTCCATACAGTTGTCCAAGTACCTGTTGATGATTCAGCAGCAACAGCCGCCCCTGCTTCTTCTGCTGGTACTCCTGGTTGAGGAGTCATACGGAATGCTGCTAAAATATCAGTATCTTTTACTTGATAATCAGGCGTGTAATAAGTTAAACGGTAATCTTTTACACCAGCTTTAAAGCCAGTACCTGCTTTTGTTTCAGTTTGTGGAGCCATTTTTAATAATTAAAATTTAATAAATTGACCATTCGATCTGCCCAAATAAAATTATATAATATATTTATATATTATAATTTTATATTTAATTTATAAAAATATCAAATATAAAGTTTAATAAAAAATTATTTAATGTTTGCTAAATTAATAGCCTTTAAAACCTGTTTTACTGCTTTATTTTTCCAGTTTGTTTTGCGTTTATTTTTTTTTGACTTTGAAGTTCTTTTTTTTGGTACTGCCATCTTAATTTCGTTTTATTAATATATACTAAAATTATTAACTAATAAATTTTTATTAGTTAATAATTTTAGTATATATTAATAATCTTTATATGTCAATTTTAAATATAATAATTTTTACTAATTATTTATTATTCAATAATTATTTACTATTTAATAATATATAAGTATACCTACTTTGACAAAGGTTTTTTATAACGGCATACTAATAATAGGTTTTTTTTTTTACTTTTTTTTTTTTGTTTGAAGATAAAATAAAATAATTATAGATAATTTATTATCTATAAATTTAAGGTTAATATATTAATTAATAATTTAATTTATATATTAATTAATAATTTAATTTATATATTAATTAATAATTTAATTTATATATTAATATAAATATTAAACGAAGAATAAAATCAAACTTTTTATATTTATTAATATTAATAAATATAATATATTAATTTATTATTATAGAAAAATAACAAATATGTCTGAGAAAATTGAATTAGAAAGTCGTCCTGTTTTTCCTTTTACATCCATAGTTGGGCAAGAAGAAATGAAATTAGCATTAATATTAAATGTAATCGATCCAAAAATTGGAGGTGTTATGGTAATGGGGGATAGAGGTACAGGTAAATCAACAACTGTACGTGCTTTAAGTGATCTACTACCAGATATGAAAGTGGTTGCAAATGATCCTTTTAATTCAGACCCAAATGATCCTGAATTAATGAGTGAAGAAGTTGCTGATAAAATAAGAAATAATCAAACATTAGAAATAGAAACTAAAAAAATCCCGATGATTGATTTACCATTAGGGGCTACAGAAGATAGAGTTTGTGGTACAATTGATATGGAAAAAGCTTTAACAGAAGGTATAAAAGCTTTTGAACCTGGATTATTAGCATCAGCAAATAGAGGTATTTTATATGTTGATGAAGTTAATTTATTAGATGATCATTTAGTTGATGTTCTACTAGATTCAGCAGCATCAGGATGGAATACAGTTGAGCGTGAAGGTATATCTATTAGTCATCCAGCTCGTTTTATTCTTGTTGGTTCAGGTAATCCTGAAGAAGGTGAACTTAGACCTCAATTATTAGATCGATTTGGTATGCATGCTGAAATTAGAACCGTTAAAGAACCAGATTTACGTGTACAAATTGTTGAACAACGTGCAGCTTTTGATTCAGATCCTATTGAATTTAGAAATAATTATAGTGAGTCACAAAAAACATTAAGTGAAAAAATTGTTAAAGCTCGTGAATTATTAAAAGAAGTAGATTTAAATTATGAATTTCGTATAAAAATTTCACAAATATGTTCTGAGTTAAATGTTGATGGTTTAAGAGGGGATATTGTAACAAATAGAGCTGCAAAAGCACTAACTGCTTTTGAAGGTCGTAATGAAGTGACTGCTCAAGATATTTTTAGAGTTATTCCATTATGTTTAAGACATCGTTTACGTAAAGATCCATTAGAAACAATTGATTCTGGTGATAAAGTTCGTGACATTTTTAAAAAAATTTTTAGTTAATTATTAATATATTAACTAAAAATTTTTTGAATTCAAGATAACATTATTATTATTATTATGAAGGAATTTTTAATGAAAAATTTTTTAACATATCTTTCAACTGCACCCGTTATTGCTTTCGCTTGGATTAGTTTTACTGCTGGTTTATTAATCGAAGTGAATCGTTTTTTCCCTGATCCGTTTTTATTTTTATATTTACACGTCTTGTAGGACTCGAACCCACGACCCTTGGTTTTGGAAACCAATGTTCTACCAACTGAACTAAAGACGTTATAATTTTTTTATAATAAATATATTTAATTTTATTAAAAAAATAAAAAAAAGCTAGTATATTAAAAAAAATTTACTCCCTCTTTTTATTAATTATATAAAAAAAATATAATTAATAAAAAAAACTAGTAACTTTATAATTTTTTTAATGATTTTTTTTTTATAATTTATTATTTTAATAAATAAAGGAGGTTACATTTTTATTAATTTTTGAAAATTAATAAAAACATTTTAAAAGGAGAAAACATGACTCGAGTTAAACGTGGATTTGTTGCTCGTAAAAGACGTAAAAAAGTATTAAAAATAACAAAAGGATTTCGTGGAAGTAGTTCTATACTTTTTCGTTCTGCAAATCAAAGAAAAATGAAAGCTTTAATGTTTTCATATCGTGATAGACGCAAAAGAAAAAGTAATTTAAGAAATTTATGGATTTCTCGTATTAATATAACAAGTCGTTTATATGGGTTAAACTATAATCAATTTATTTATAAATTAAAACAATTAAATATTCATATAAATCGTAAATGGTTAGCTCAATTAGCTGTACGAGATCAAAAAACATTTTATGAATTAATTAAACAAGTTAAAATATAAAAAATTTTATGAAAAAAAAATATAATTTTAAAAAAAAAATAAAAAAAACAATAAATATTCCAATTACAATTTATAAAAAAAATAGTAATAAATCATTTGTTCAAGGAACAATTGATTATAAAAATTTACAATTACTAAGACAGTTTATTAGTTTTGAAGGTAAAATTTTACCAAGATATTTAACTGGATTAACTGCAAAAGAACAAAGAAAAATTGCAAATGCAATTAAAACTGCTCGTGTTGCTGGTTTATTACCATTTATAAATCAATAAATAAAAGGAGATTATATGAGTAAATATCGAGGACCTCGTTTAAGATTAGTTCGTAAGTTAGGTAATTTACCCGGATTAACAACTAAAGATTCAAATAAAGTCAATACGCCGGGCCAACACGGCCAACCAAAGATGAAATTTTTAAAAAAATTATCACCTTATGGATTGCGTTTATTAGAAAAGCAGAAATTACGTTTTAATTATAATATTAATGAAAGACAATTAGTTGGATATGTAAAACAAGCAAAAAAATCAAATGGTTCAACAGGTGAAATTTTATTAACTTTATTAGAAATGAGATTAGATAATATTGTTTATCGTTTAGGGATGGCACCGTCTATTTTAGCAGCCAGACAATTAGTTTCACACGGTCATATTTTAGTAAATAAAAAAAAAGTTGATATTGCTAGTTATTCATGTAAAATTAAAGATATTATTTCAGTAAAAAATAAGCAATCTTCACAAGAATTAGTGAAGCAATTAAGTCAAAAATGTGATAATGAATTACCAGATCATTTAAGTTTTAATAAAGAAAATTTAATAGGTGTTGTAAATAGTGTTATTAATCGAGATTGGGTTGGTTTAAAAATTAATGAGTTATTAGTTGTTGAATATTATTCACGCAACTAAATTTTAAAGGAGTTATTATTAATGATAAAAAATTTTAATAAAATCATTGCAACTGGGCGTAGAAAATCGTCTATAGCAACAGTAGAATTAGTTCCAGGTAATGGCCGGTTTATAATTAATAATCAATCTGGTATTAATTATATGCAAGATAATGCGTATTTAATTATGCAAATGCAATCACCTTTAGATTTTCTTGAATTAAAAAATAAATTTGATATTCAAATTACTGTTAAAGGTGGAGGATTAGTAGGTCAAGCAAATGCTATAAAATTAGGTATTTCAAGAGCTTTATGTTTATTTCAAAATAATTATAGACCTTCTTTAAAATTAAAGGGTTTTTTAACTCGAGATGCGCGAGTTAAAGAAAGAAAAAAATATGGTTTAAAAAAAGCTAGAAAAGCACCACAATTTTCAAAACGTTAAATTTATTTATAAAAATTTAAAAATAAACTTAATCTCTTACAATTTTTATTATTATCTTAATGTTATAGATAATTAAAAATAATATGTAAGTCGAATTTATTATATTATAAAAGGATAAAAAAATGTCTAAAAATGTAGAACAAATTATTGAACAATTAAAAACATTAACTTTATTAGAATCAACAGAATTAGTTTCTCAAATTGAGGAAGTTTTTGGTGTTGATGCTTCAGCACCTGCAGGAGGTATGATGGTTGCTAGTGTTGAAACAGCAGGTGAAGAAGCTGTAGAAGAAAAAACTACTTTTGATGTTCTTGTAGAAGACGTAGCTCAAGATAAACGTGTTGCTGTATTAAAAGTAATTCGTAAATTAACGTCACTAGGTTTAGCAGATGCAAAAGCATTTACAACATCTCTACCAAAAGCTTTAAAAGAAGGTGTTTCTAAAGAAGAAGCTGATGAGGCAAAAGAAGCATTAGAAGCAGCAGGTGCAAAAGTAACAATTAATTAAATATAATTAATTAAATATATATAAATTTTTTAACAATTAATTTATATATATTTAATTAATTATATAAATATATATAAATTAATAATTTTAGGCCCAATCGGACTCGAACCGATGACTTATTGCTTGTAAGGCAACCACTCTACCAACTGAGTTATGGGCCTATATATTATTAATTGAATTATAATATAAATAAAAAAAAAAATCAATATTAAAATAAAAATCATTTAATTAGTGAAAGATTTAAAATCAAATAAATAATATATAAATAATTATTATATTATATGATATTAAAAACAAATAAAAATAAGAGTTTATTAAAATATAATTTATTTTTTAAAAGTAATATTAATAAAAATACTGTATTTTTTAAAATAAATAATAAATATAAAATTAATTGCTATTATTCAAATATTTATAATCCTTTAATAAATTTTAAAATTCCTAATTTTCTTAATTTACAAAGAAAAAGTTTTCAAAAATTTTTAAAAATAGATTTAATTAAAGAATTTAAAAAATTAAAAAAAATTACAAATTCTTCACAAACTATTGAAATTTTATTTTATATAGATAAGTATAAATTAGTACCGCCAAAATGGACTGTTAAACAATCTATTTTAAAAAAAAAAACTTATAATTGCCAATTATTTGTTCCATTACAGATAATTAATAACAATACTAAGGAATCTATAATTGATTGGTTATTACTGATGAATTTACCGTTAATGACAAAAAACGGACATTTTATAATAAATGGTTCTCCTAAAATAATAATGAATCAAATTGTTAGAAGTCCTGGTATTTATTTTCAGAAATTAATAAAACAAGATCAAGAAATTTTTTATTCTGCAGATTTTATTGCACAACGAGGTACGTGGTTAAGATTAGAAATTGATAGTAAAAATGGTGATATTTGGGCAAAAATGAAAAAAACTCCAAAAATTCCAATAAATATTTTTTTACGTTGTTTAGGTATAAGTTTACCAATTTTTAATAATTATTTAAATTCATATAAATTAACTATAAATAATGAATACAAGAATTTAGAATTATTAGATAAGAAAAATATTGACCTCAGTTTACAAAAAAAAAAATTTTTATTAGATTATAATAAAGAAAGTACAATAAATTTAAATAGTTATTTAAATTTAGATAAAAATTTTGATGAATTAGTTAAAAAAATTTCTTTAAAATCTAAATTACAAGAATCTAATATTAATATTAAAGAAATTGGAAAGAAATTTTTATATGAAAAATTTCTAAACCCTCGTTTATATAATTTATCAAAACTTGGTCGATCACGTATAAATAAAAAACTAGGTGTAAATATATCTGAAAATTATACTTTATTATCTGCTAAAGATATATTATTTTCTTGTTTTTATTTAATGCAATGTTTAAGAGGTATTGAAATTCCAACTGATATTGATGATTTAAAAAATCGTCAAATAAGATCTTCTGGTAAATTAATTCAAATACAACTAACAACAGGAATTTTACGTTTTGAAAAAACTATTCGTGATAAATTAATTTTAAATGATAAATTAAATAAACCAACAAATTTTATTTTTGGATATAATAAATTGAAAAATGGGTTTTTTTTTAATAGAGGTATAGCAAACTCTATGCTATTAGTAAAAAAAGATCAAATAAATTTAATTAAAAGACAATTAGATATTATTAAAGACTCAAATAATATTTATAATATAAAAAAAAATACTTTCTCATATTTTGAATTACTAAAAATAAAAAAATATTTTAATTTATTAAAAAAAACTGAAAAATTTAATATATTAAATAACATTAATAAAAAAAATAGTTTATTAGAACTATCAAATTATAAGGTAAAAATTGAAACTCAGATATCTAAATTTAAAAATAAAAAAAATTTAAATTTAAATTTAGAAATTATAATAAACTCTAAATTATTTAATAACGTATTAAGAGAATTTTTTAATACGAATCCTTTAGTTCAATTATTAGATCAGACAAATCCATTAGCAGAGATTACACATAAACGTAGACTTAGTTCTTTAGGACCTGGTGGTATAAGTCGCGATACTGCTGGTATGGCTATTAGGGGTATTCATCCAACTCATTATGGTAGAATTTGTCCTATTGAAACCCCAGAAGGACAAAATGCTGGTTTAGTTAATTCATTCACTATTTATTCATCTTTAAACTCTAAAGGATTTATTGAAACCCCATTTTATAAAATCTATAAGGGTTTTATTTTAGTAAACCAAGGTTTATTTTTATTTTCTTCTGATCAAGAAAAAAATTTTAATATTGCACCAGGAGATATAAAAAAAAATAAATTAAATTTTTTACCTGGTAAAATAGATATACCCTGTCGTCAATTAAAAGAATTTAAAAGAGTACCTAGAATTAAAATGGATTATATAGCTATAAATTCTATTCAAATGATTTCTATTGCTACGTCTTTAATACCTTTCTTAGAACATAATGATGGTAATAGGGCTTTAATGGGATCAAATATGCAAAGGCAAGCAGTACCAATTATAAAACCAACTTTTCCTATTGTAGGTACTGGTCTAGAATCAAATATTATTGCAAATATTAATTATGCAATACAAGCAAAAACTGGCGGGTTAGTAATATATGTTGATGGTAAAAAAATAATTATTTTAAGTTCTAAAAAAAAGAAATTTAGTTTTAAATTAAAACAGTTTAATAAACTTACTTTTAATCCTAAATTAAAACAAATTAATAAAGGAATTATTATTAACAGAAAATATAAAAGTTTTATTAAAAATAATTTAAATAAAAGAAAAAAAGTTTTTCTAAATTTATTTGGTTTTAATAATTTTGTTTATCTAAACTATAATAAATTATATAAACAAAATTTAAAAATGAATAATTTTTCTTTATTAAATATAAAAAATATTAATAATATTTTTAATTTAAATTTTGAAAATTATAATTTATCACTTTTTGAAATAATTTCTTTTTATTCAAAAAAAAGAAATTATTTCAAATCAAAATTAAAACCCTTTTTATCAAAAAATAATTTATTTTTATTAAAAAAAGTTAAAAATAGAAATCTTATAATTAATTATTCAAATTTAATTTTAGAAAAAAGTCCATTAACTTTTTATTTAATTATGAATTTTTTAAATATATCAAAAATAAATAGAATAAAACCAAATAAAATAATTTCTCCTATATATTTTAATTTAGTATTAAATAAATCAAATTTATCAAAAAATTTTTATTTTAAAAAAGAAAAATTAGCTACGAATTTAATTAAAAAATTTAGTTGGAATAATTTTAATTATTTTTATACAAAAAAAAAACAAATTAAAAAAAATATTTTTATAAAAAAAAATTTAAATAAACAAACTTATTTAAATTTATTAATAAAAACGAATTTTTTTAATTTAAAAAATAATAATAAGCTAATTTTAAATAATAAAAATAAATTATATACACATAATTTATTAAAAAAACAAATCACAAAACCTTTTAATTCATATTTAACAAATTATTTTAATTTAAAAAATATTTTTTTAAATTTATCTATTTTAAATTATAAATCTATAGAGACTAATTTTATAAATAAAAATAAATTATTAAAAGTTAAATTAAATTATAAATGTGATCCTTTTTATAGATCAAATCAAGATACTTATTTAGTACATAGACCAATTGTTGAACAAGGTCAATGGGTAGAAAGTGGGGATATTTTAGCTGATAATTCAACAAGTAACCAAGGTGAATTATCAATTGGTCAAAATATTTTAATAGGTTATTTACCTTGGGAAGGTTATAATTTTGAAGACGCAGTCTTAATAAATAAAAGATTAGTTTATGATGATATTTTTACAAGTTTACATATTGAAAGATATGAAACTGAAATTAGAGACACTCAGTTCGGATCTGAAGAACTTACTTCTAAATTAAATGAAAAAAACGTATTTAACTATTTAAATTCTAATGGTATTGTAAAACTAGGAACTTGGGTTGAAGAAGGGGATATTTTAGTTGGAAAAGTTTCCCCAATTGGACAGAAAAAATTATCAGCGTATGAAAAATTATTATATGATATAATTGGAAAATCTGTACCAAAAACAAAAGATACTTCATTACGTGTCCCATTGGGAATAAAAGGTCGTGTTGTTCATATTGAATTAATAGAAAAAGAAATATCTTCTAATTTTAATAATTTAGATAATAGTAGTAGTTTATTAAAAAATAATAAAAAAATAATAAAAAATAAAAATTTCTTCATTTATAAATTTTTAAAGAAAAAAAATTTTTATTTAAAAGATAATTTTAAGCTTTCAAAATTAAATATAGAAAAATTAAATTTATTTTTTGAAAATAAATTATTAAAAAATAAAAAATCAAATAATAAAATAAAAAAATATTTTTATTTAAATAATTTTTATAATTTTTATTATAAAACAAATAATGTAAAAAATAATACAAAATTAAAATTATCAATTAATATTAAAAATTTTTTATTAAAACAAAAAAAAATTAATACTAAAATTAAATATAAAAAACGAAAAAGAATTTTACTATTTCCATTTTTTAATATTTTAGAAAATAATAAATTAAATGATTATGAAAAAATAAAATATTTAAAAATTTTTCATAATTCGTTATTATTAAATAAGTTAAAATATACAGATTTCTTTAATAAAAAAATTTTTTATTTTTTAAAAAATAAAAATCCTAATTTTATTATAACATCTTTATATAATTTTATTTTCAAAATTGGGTTTAAAAAAAGTAATTATTTATTATCAAATAATTTATATAATATTAAAAATAAAGATAATAAAGTAAAAAAAATAAAAAAAGTACATATATATATTGCTCAGAAAAGAAAAATTCAAGTAGGTGATAAAATAGCTGGGCGACATGGAAATAAAGGAATAATTTCTAATATTTTATCTTCTGAAGATATGCCGTATTTACCAGATGGTTCACCATTAGATTTAGTTTTAAACCCATTAGGGGTTCCTTCACGTATGAATGTGGGACAAATTTTTGAATGTTTATTAGGGTTAGCTGGAACATATTTAGGTCAATGCTATAAAATACAACCATTTGATGAAATATATGGTTCTGAAGCATCAAGAAGTTTAGTATATTCAAAATTATATGAAGCACGTATTAAAACAGGACAATATTGGTTATTTAATCCAAATTTCCCAGGCAAAATACGTTTATTTGATGGTCGTACTGGTGATTGTTTTGAACAACCTAGTACAGTTGGTAAAGCTTATATTTTAAAACTAATTCATCAAGTAGATGAAAAAATTCATGCCCGTTCAACTGGTCCTTATTCTTTAATAACTCAACAACCATTAAGAGGTAGGTCAAAACAAGGTGGTCAAAGAGTCGGTGAAATGGAAGTTTGGGCTTTAGAAGGATTTGGAGCTTCTTATATTTTACAAGAATTATTAACAATTAAATCAGACGATATCGAAGGAAGAAATAAATTAACAAAATCAATTATTAATAATAAATCAATTAAATGTGGAACACCAGAATCTTTTAAAGTTTTAATTCGAGAGTTACAAGCTCTTTGTTTAGATATTTCTATTTATAAAATAGCATCTACAGGTAAACCTGAAAAAATAGATATAAATTTTTTATAAAATCTTTATAAAAAATTTATATAAATAATAAAAAGGATTTTTTATGAATATAAATTTTTTAATTAATAAATCTAAAAATGAATCTAATTTTTTGAAATTTCAATCTATAAAAATTAGTTTAGCATCTCCCAAAAAAATAAAACAGTGGACACAAATTTTACCTTTAAAAACTAATAAAATTGATAAAGAAAATAAGACTATAAAAGAAAAATTAAATAAAGGAAAAATTTTAAATCCAAAAACATTTAATTATAAAACATTAAAACCTGAAAAAGGGGGATTATTTTGTGAGACAATTTTTGGATCACTAAAAAATTTATCAAGTAGAAGATATCAATTAGGTTACATTGAACTGATTTCTCCCGTAACTCATATATGGTATTTAAAAGGTTCTATAAGTTATATTTCTATTATTTTAAATTTTAAAAGAAAAAATTTAGAATCTATTGCATATTGTCTAGAATTTTTATCAACTCAAGTAAAATCTTTTAAACATAACTTAAACTATATAAATTTGTCTTCTATATTAAAAAATAATTTAATAGGCGATAAATCAATTTTGAATTCATCAATTTTTAATAATAATTATAATTTTTTATTATTAAATAATAATAATTTATTTATTCAAAATAAAAATAATATTAATTTAGTAGAACAGGATTATAAAAAAATTTCTAAAATAAAAAAATTTTATAAATTAAAAAATAATATTATTGGTTTAAATAAAAATTGGATTAATAATATAAAGTTAAATAATCAACCAAATATTATTTTAAGACTAAGTAATCCAATAAATTTAATTATTCATAGTATCTTAAAAAATAATTTTAAATTTACTTTATTAGATTTTAATATTTATAAAACAAATAAAGATTTATTAACTTTTAATAAAAGTAGTTATAAAGTTAAAAATATAGTTTTAAAAAAAAATTCTTATTCTCTTGATTTTCCGATTTTATTATTTAATAATAATAAAATATTACAAAAATTAATTTTAAATAAAAAAAAATGTTTTTTTATTACTAGTGGGAATTTAATTAAAATAAATAATTATAATTTTAAAAACGAAAAAAATAATTTTAATAAATTAGAAAATATTAATTTAATATATAATATAAAATCAAATAATAAAACTTATTTTAATAATATAAATATGTTTGTTAACTTTTCTAATTTTCAAGAATCTCCCTTTAAAATATTTCAAAGCGGTTATTTTTTTTTTAATGTTAATAAAGAAAAATTAGTAATAAATAATAATATTTTAGATTTTTTTATTTTTAATAATTATGATTTATCAAATTCAAAAAAAATAAATTTTAAAAATTATAAAGATCGATTAGTGACTTTTATTTGGTGGCTTTATTTAAATAATGACAAAAAAAATTTTAATAATATGAATTATAAAAATTTTTCTTTATTAAATAATAATAAACCTGAGATTAAAAATGCTTTTTATTTAAAAGATTATAATAAAGAAAATATACAAAATCAAAATAAGAAGATAAAATATAGTTCAAATATTTTATCTAATTTTTATGAAACATATTCACAATTTGAAAAAATAAATTTTATAAAAACTAATAAAATATTTAAATTAAAATATACTAAAAAAATTGATATAAAAAAACTTCATATCAATTTAGGTAAAATTAAAAATAAAATTAAATATTATAATATGCATACAATTAATAATTTAATTTTATTAGAAAAACATTATAATCAAGATGAGTATAATATTAATAATAATTATAACTTTGAAACTAAAGATAAAAAAATATTAAAATTAAAAAAAAATAACTATATTTTATCAGATGTATGTTTTTTTAAAATTATTTCATATAAAAAAAAATTAAAAAAAAATAAAAAAAATATAATAAAAATTAATGAATATTGCTTTTCAATTATTAGATTTCAGACTTTATTAAAAACTTTATATTCTGAATATAAATTTAATTTTATTAATAATTCAAATTTTGATATTAATAATAAATCAAATAAATTATTTTTAAATTATGATTTATTTAAAAATAAAGAGGATAAATTTGAAAATAATTTAAATTTTAGTAATTTTGATTTAAATGAAAATCAAATTAAATTTGATAACAGTACGATAAAAGATATAAAATTAGAAAAATTAAAAACTATTGAACCTAATTTATTATTATTAAATTTTACTATGAATTTAGAAGATCAAAAAACAGATTTGGTTAATCTTAAATTTAAAAATAAATTAAAAAATCAGTTGTTTAAACAATTTTATTTAAATATAAAAAATAAAAAAGAAGTTTTTAATTTTTATTTTATTCCTAGATATTTAAAAATTAATAAAAAAAAATTAAATTTTAATAATTCTATTATCTTAAATAATTTAGATTATTTAAATTTTTACTACAATAACAAATCGAATATTAAATCGTATTTAAAAAATCCATTAGGTAATAATAAATTTCGTAAATTTATAATCTCGATATTATTTACAACAATTCAAAAAAGTTTAATTATTTCTAAAATAAAATTATTTAAAAACCTTTTACTTTCAAAGTGTGATTTAATAAAAAACGATAATAATACTAATTATAAAAATCTAATTTATAATGAAAAAAAACAATTAATTTCATTTTTTTTTAGTAACTATGGTGTATTAACAGAATTAGTTGAAGTTTCACCAAAAACTTATACAGAAATTAATTCACAAAATAATATAATTAATGAAGTAAAAAATGATAACTCATTTTTTTCATTAAATTCAAATAAAAACGATGGAAAATTTTTTGATGTATACGATTTAGAAGAGGAAAAAATAATTAATTTAAGATACCCTGGGTGGTTGAATAAATTAAATAATAATTCAAATTTTTTTTCTTTTATTTGGTTAGATAAAAAATATTTAATTACTTTACAAAAAGAAACAAATAATTTTGATCTGAAAATATGTCTTAATATTTTACAGAAAGATTTTAAATATTTATTAAAAAATTCTAAAAAAAATAATCTTTATAAAAAAACAAATAAATTGTTAAATATAAATGAAAGTTTTATAAATAATGATTTTAATATTTCTAAAAATATAATACTGCAAAAAGTAATTTCTTTTTTTGGTATTTATGATAATTTATTTATTAATTTTTCTTATGATTTTGAATATGAAAATAATGTTAATTATAAAAATAGTTATAAAAATATTGAATTAATATTAAATAAAATTGAAATAGAAGATATATTTTCTAGTACTTATATATATATTAAAAATATTATTTGGCATTCTAAATTAAAAGAATTATTTTTTTTAAATAATCAAATTAAAGATAAAGATTTTATTTATGAACAATACTTATCTTTTGATTATTTAAAAAATAGTCTAGTAACATCTTCTAATAAATCTAATAATAGTTTAGATTATTTTACTTTTAATAATTTACTAGAACAATTTATATTTAAAAATCAATTACACTTTAATAAATATTATATAATTAGTCAATTATTTTTATGGAATAATCAAACTGATTGGGAAACATTTTTATTTTATATTACTAAATCAGCTTCTATAAATGACAAAATTATACCTTGTTATGTTGATCGTAGTATATGTTTTGATCAACCTCAAATAGGAGCTATCGCAATTCAAAATATTTTAAAAACTTTTGATATTAGTTTTATAAAGTGTGATAAAAATAATAATAAAAAATTGAGTTCAAATTCTTCAAATATTTTTTTAAATAAAGATAAATTATTAAATAATAATTTAAATAAAAATAATATAAAAAATTATTATTTTTTATCTTTATACAATAATCCTAATTTAATTAAAAATAAAAAATTTATTTCAATTGAATTATTAATTTCTAATATTAAAAATAAAGTTTTAAAATTAAATAATCAAATACAATATTATGAAAATTTTTTAAAATTTCGAATATTTTTTAATGATAATACTAGTAATTTTGAAAATAAAGATAAAATTAAATTAAAAAAAAATATTTTTAAAAACAATAAGTTTTTATTAAAATTAAAAGATTATAATAAATTTATTAAAATTTTTAGAAAAGTAGAAAGCTTACGTTCATTAAGGGCTACTTATTTTCGTCGTTTAAAATTATTACAGCCTTTTTTAAATAAAGAAGTTAAAGCTGAATGGATGATTTTAAATGTTATTCCAGTTTTACCCCCCGATTTACGCCCAATTCTTGTTTTAGATAGTCAACAAGTTGCAGTTTCAGATTTAAATAAATTATATCAAAAAGTAATATTTAGAAATGAAAGATTAAAAAGGTTATCTAATGATTTTTATTCTTTAAATGTATCTCCAGAAATGAGATATGCCCAAAGATTATTACAGGAATCAGTTGATGCTTTACTTGAAAATGGAAAGGGGGATTCCAAATTATTTACTTCGTCTAATAATAGGCCTTTAAAATCTTTATCAGATATGGTAAAGGGTAAAAAAGGTCGTTTTCGTCAAAATTTATTAGGAAAAAGGGTTGATTATTCAGGTCGATCAGTTATTGTTGTAGGTCCAAATTTAAAATTATATGAGTGTGGGTTACCTCAAGAAATGGCAATTGAATTATTTCAACCTTTTTTAATACGTCAATTATTATTAAAAAAATTTGCTAAAAATTTTATAAATGCTAAAAGATTAATTAAAAATAAATATAAAATTATTTGGAATATTCTTAAATTTATTATGGAAAATAGACCGGTTTTATTAAATCGTGCCCCTACTTTACATAGACTAGGTATACAAGCCTTTAAACCAAAACTAGTTTCTGGTAGAGCTATTTTATTACATCCACTAGTATGCTCAGCTTTTAATGCTGATTTTGATGGAGATCAGATGGCTGTACATGTTCCTATTTTTTATGAAGCTTGTTCTGAAGCTTGGAGATTATTATGTAGCCGTAATAATATTTTATCTCCCGCTACAGGGGATCCTATTATTGTTCCTAGTCAAGATATGGTATTAGGTTGCTATTATCTTACAACTTTAGATAAAATAAAAAGAATAAACAATTTTAATTATTTTAATAATTATTTATTATATAAAATAAAGAAAGAAGATAAATTAAAAATAGTTAATAAAAATTTATTTTTAATTTTTAGTAATATTGATCAAATTTTTCAATTATTTAATCAACAGTTATTAGAGTTACATACTTTAATTTGGTTAAAATATAATAATAAAATTGAATTTAATTTAAATTATCAAAACTGCTTAGAAATTCAAATTGATAAACGTGGTAATATAAGTAAAATTTATTCAGAATATAAACTATATTATAATTGGCAATTTAATAAAACTTTAATTTATATTAAAACAACACCAGGTCGTGTATTAATTAATAAACTAATTTTTGAAGTATTATTTTATTAAAAAATAGTCCTATTTTATAGGTTAATAATAAAATTTAATACAGTAATATATTTTTTATTACTATATTTATATATAAAAATTAAAATGATTAAAAATAAAAATATAAATTTTCTTTATTTTAATAAAACTTTTAATAAAAGTAGATTAAAAAAATTAATTTATTGGTCGATAACTTTATTTGGAGAAAAAAAAACAGTTGATTTAGTTGAAATTTTAAAAAAATTAGGTTATTCTTATGCAACAAAAGCTGGCTTATCATTAAGTATTGATGATTTACAAATTCCATTAATAAAAAATAAACTATTATTTAATACTGAATCTAAATTAAATTATACTAATCAAGATGTTGAAAAAAGCTATTTAACATCTATTGAATATTTTTCACAAGTAATTGATACGTGGAATAATACTAATGAAATTTTAAAACAGGAAGTAATTAATAATTTTAAAAATAAAGATGTTTTAAACCCAGTTTACATGATGGCTTTTTCTGGAGCTCGTGGTAATATTTCACAAGTTCGTCAATTAGTTGGTATGAGGGGTTTAATGGCTGATCCAAGTGGCCGTATTATAAATTTTCCAATTCAAAGTAATTTTCGTGAAGGCTTAACATTAACTGAATATGTTATTTCATGTTATGGTGCTAGAAAAGGTGTTGTTGATACCGCTTTAAGAACTGCTACTTCTGGTTATTTAACACGTAGATTAGTAGATGTTGCTCAACATGTTATTATTCGTTTATATGATTGTTTAACTTTAAGAGGTATTTATTTATATGATTTAAAAACAACTAATAATAAAAAACTTTTATCATTAAAAAATAGATTAATCGGTCGTGTATTAGCGGAAGATATTTATGATATTGTAATAAAATCAAATATACATTGTTTTTTTAAAGATTCTTCTATTTTAAAAAAAACATCAAAAAATAAAAAAATTGCATCACGAAATCAAGAAATTACTATTCAACTGATAGATATTTTATTAAAAAGTAAAAAACCAATTTTAGTTCGTTCACCATTAACCTGTCAAGATAAAAATTATGTTTGTCAACTTTGCTATGGTTGGAGTTTATCTTCTAATCGTTTAGTTTCTTTAGGTGAATCAGTTGGTATTATTGCTGCTCAATCAATTGGAGAACCGGGTACACAATTAACAATGCGTACATTTCATACTGGTGGTGTTTTTTCAGGTCAAAGTTCAAGTGAAATTCGTGCAATATTTGATGGTTATATTGAATTCCCAGATACAATAAATGGTAAATTTGTTCGAACGACACATGGAAAAATAGCTTTTTTAACAAAGCAAAAAGGTTTTTGTTTATTAAAATCAAAATTTTCAAAAATAAAAAAAATTATTTTACCATTATTTACACTATTATTTGTTAAACAAGGTCAAGGCGTTTTAAAAAATCAAGTATTAGCAGAACCTATAGGTTTTATAACTGAATTAGAACAAAGCATAGATGTTTTTCAAACTATATATTCTGAATTTTCCGGTGAAATTCGTTTTAAAAATAGTAAATCAATTAATTTATTAAATAAAACAGATACAAATTTAAATAAATATGTAAATTCAAAAACAGGTGAATTATGGGTCTTAGCATCTAATAAACAAAATATTTTAAAACCGTTAAATCTTTTCATTAAAGCAGGTGATTTTATTTTTTTTAATAATTTTATTTGTTTATATAATCTATCTTTTCCAAATAAAAATAATAAAAATAATTTTAATAACATAAAAAAAATTAAAAATAATTTTAGTAAATATAATTTAAAAAAATTAAAAGTTTTTACTTTTTTTAATAAAATTAAAAACAATAAAATTTTATATTATTCTATCTTGGAATCTAATTTATTTATAAATTATGATTATTTTCAAGTATCAAGTATCTATAAAAAAAAATTTAGTAACAATATTTTTGAAAAAGTATCTACTAAAAATACAAAAATTTATTCTAATATTAATCAATATATTTTTAAATATTCAAATTTAAATAATAATTTTAATAATATAAAAAAAATAAAAAAAACTTATTTTTTACCTTTCTTCAATAAAAAAAAAAATTCTTACGGCTTTATTTATAAGTTATGCATTAATTTAAATTCAATAAATAAAATAATATTATTTGAAAAATATAATAAGGACAGTTTTTTACCAATAAGTTCTTTTTTATTTTGCCAATTAAATAAATCAAAACTGTTTAAAATTTTAATTAAATATGATAATTTTTATATTTTTAAAATACCTTTTAATTTTATTTTAACAGAATTATTTATTATAAAAAATAAAGTAGTTTTAAATTTTTTAAAAAGTATAAAAATAAATAATTTAAATTTAAAGTATGAGACTTTATTTAGATTAAAAAATTTAAAATATAGATATTTTTTTAATGATGGTTTAAAAATTAAAAATAAAATATTAAAAAAGAATAAAAAATTTTTTATTTCAAACTTAAAAAATTTTTCTAAACATAATAATATTAAAAAAATACTTAATAATTCTAATGATTTAAAAATTTATTTTTTTGAGTTAAATTATAATAATAAAAAAAGAAAAATAATAAGTCATTTTTATAATAAATCAGGTATTAATATTGATGAGAATAATTTATTCACTAATTTAGAAAATTTTTATTCTATTTCTAATTCAGTTGAAATTTTGCATAATTTTAATAAAAATCCTTCTTATTTATTTTTTAATAACTCATCATTAAATTTCTTTATTTTAGCTATTTTTTATAAATTATTATATAAAAAATTAAATAATAAATATAATAAAATAGAAAACAATTTTATAAATGAATATATTCTATTTAATAATAGTAGATATGATTCCAATAAAATTGAAAAGGCTTTTAAATTTTATTTAAATAAAAAGCCTTTAATATGGCCTTTTTATTTTTTAAATAATAATATTAAAACGAGTATAAATTTATTAAATATTGATAATAAATTAGATATTAAAGAATATAATTTATTTTTAAATTTTTATTCTAATAATATAATTTATTTTTATAAAAATATTAAAGTTTTCCAAAATAGTAATAATAATATATTATTAAAAACAAATAAAGAGTTTTTAGAACAAAAAAATATTTTAATATATAATAAAATTTTATTAAATAATAATAATATTTATTTAATAAAATCAAATTTATATAATTCAAATAATTTTAATTACTTATTTTTATCTTTTTTTGAAAAGTATAAAATAAATTTGAATTTTTTCTATAAAATACAAGACCACTTTCTTAATAAACCATTTTCTTTATTTAATAGAAACAATATTATAAAAAATAAAAAATTTAGTTTTAAGAAAAATAATTTTATTTATTTTAAAAATAAACAACAATTATTTTATTTAAATAATCAATTAAAAAAATCAATAATAAATAATAGTAGTTATGATTTATTTTATTCTGAAAACTTGTTTTTAAATACTTTTTTTATAAAATCTATTTTATTTAATATTTCTTATATTTCAATAATTGTTTATTTTTTACTAAACAATAATTCAAAAATAAATGATTTAAAAAATTTATTATTAAAAACTAATAAATCAAAAATAAACCAAAAAAAATTTTTATATTTAAAGAAAGAAATTATTTATTTTTATTTTTCAACTTATATTTCTTCATTTTTATCTTCAAATTTCAAAATAGATTTATATAAAAATAAAAATTTTACTAAAAAAGAAAAAATTAATCTAAACAATGATATTAAATATAATTTAATTTTTTCTAATATTACTTTTTTAGAATTTATAAAAAATATTAATGTTAGCATTAATATTTTTTATCATTTTTTAAATAAATTTAATAATAATGAAATATATATTATTAATAAAAAATTAAAAAAATATTTTTTTGTTTCTTTTTCAATAAATAATATAATTTCATATAATAATATATTTATATCATTATTTTATAATAAAAGTTTAAAATTAGATTCGTTATTAATATTTAAATATAATAATTATAAAAAATTAAAGATTCTTAATAATTTTAGTATTTTATTTGATAAAAAACTATTAAATTTAAATTCACAAATTAATAAAAATTATTTTTTTTTAAATAAAAAAAATAATTTTAATATATCGATTATATGGTTTTCAAAATCAAACACATTAAAAAATAATTATAAATTAATTAATAAAACTGATTTTAAATATTATAATAATAATTGTTTTAAAATTAAAAATAATCCAAAAAAGTTTAGAATTTTTACATTATATAATTATAATAATTTTAACCATAATAACGATTTTAATAATAATAAATCTAAATCTTATTTTTTGAGTAGTGTCTTTTTTAATAAACCTTATATATTATCAAAAAATTTTATTTCAGATTATTTTATTATTAAGAATAAAAATATAAAAAAATTACAGATAATAAATAAAAAAAATATAAATAATAAATTAAATTTATTTTATTTATCATTTAATAATAAACTAAAAAATAAAATAAATACGTTTTATTCAGAAAGATTATTAAATACTAAAATTAATATATCAAATAATTTTTTAAATAAATTAATAAAATATGAGAATATTAAAAATTTAGATATTTTTTTTTATAAAAAAAAAAATTCTATTTATAATTTAAGTTATATATTTGAAAAAAAATGGGCTTATTATTTAAATAGTTTTTATATAAAAAAATTTAATCGATTAATAAAATTTAATCTATTTTATAATAATATTTTAATTAATAACGATTGTAATATAAATTTTTTAACTAAAAAATATTGGATAAATAATTATTTAAAAAGTAATATTTTATTATTTACTAATAATTATTATTATGATTATTGGTTATTTTATAAATCAGTTTTTAATTTTTTAGTTTTACCAAATAATTATTATATTGGTTACAAAAATACTAATTTTGAACTATATAATTTTATCTCATCTAAAATAGAATTAAAATATTCTGATATTTTAAATAAATTATTTTTTAATAAAACACTTAAAATAAAAAAAATATTTCCTATAAATACTTTATATTTATTTAGAGTTCAAACACAAATAAATTTTAAAGAAAATAAATTATCAAATCTTTTATTTCCTACTTTATTAGACTCTAATAAAAATAATTTAAATTTTATAAAATTTAAATTTTTAAATTTTAAATTAAAATTAATATTTACTAAATATAATAATATTTATATACAAAATATTTTTTTAATAAATATAAATTATATTTTTAGTTATATATTAAATTTATATTATATTAAAAATTATAAATTTAATAAACATTTAGAAATAAAAAATAATAATTTATTTACCCTAAATAAAATTTTTTATTTTAGTTCTAATAAACAAAAATTAACAAATAATTATAATGGCTGGGTTTATATAATTAATAAATCAGATTCATTATTTTTAAACTATAAAAAAATTATTCCAAACGGCCATTTTATTACTAAATATATATTATTTGAAAACTTAGTAACATTAAATAAATTCTTTACTTTTCGTTTTAAAAATAATATTTTAAAAACAAAATTTAATATTCGTAATAATTTCTTAAAATCTTTTTTAAATTTTAAAATTAAAAAATCTTTATTAAATAGTATTTTTCTTTTTAATGGATCAAAATTTTTAACTCTTTATTTATATTCTTCAAATATATATTTAAATAATTTAATATTAAAAAATAACTATCGAAATATAAATAATAATATTATTTTTACTAAATTTTATTTTTACAAAATAAAAATAAAAACTATAATCAATAATAAAAAAGTAAATAATCATAAAAATAATATTCTGTTAATAAATAAGTTTTATCGTCTAGTTTTTTTTCAAACATCAAATTTAAAAAAAATCAAATATAAATCAAATTTTTTAAATATAAATTTTCAAGAACAATTTATTAATAAAAAATTATTAATTAGTAATAAAAGAAACAATTTTAATAGTTTAAAACGTACTTTTTTAATGATTAATAATAATATACATATTAATAAATATAGTCGTTATAAACCAAAATTATTAATTAAAAAAATATCATTTAAATATAATTCTACTTTAATAATACAGTTTAGTAAATTTAAAAACCTTGGTTTAATTGAAAAGGGTTCTGATTTTGGCTATTTAAATAATATTTGTTCGAAAAAATTATTATATTTTTATGAAAAAAATTTATTATTACCACAAAATGATTTACGTGATTATATTTTAAGATTTCCTTTTAATAGTATAATAAAAAATAAAATACTTAATAACCCTTTTATTTTAATAAATAAAGACAAATTTTTATCTAAATTTACTTATTCTAATTATTTATTATTTACTAATAATAAATATGATTTAAAAACGTTAGATTTAAAAAAATTAAGAGATTATAGATTAAAAATAAATTATTTTAATTTAAAACAAAAAATATATTATAGTTTATATGATTATTTTTATTTAAAGGGGCTGGGGCCTTCTTTTTTTAAAAATATTTATAGTAATAACATACAACTAGTATTATTAATTAATAGTCTTTTTAAAATAAGTTTAAATAAAAATAATTTTAAAAATAATATATTTGTTAATATTGATAATAAAAAATTAAAGATTTTTTATATTTTTAATTATAATTATAAAAAAATGTTTAATTTTTATATATTAAAAAATAAAAAAAATAGTAATTGTAATTTTTGTATTTCATACTGTTCATCAATTTACTTATATAAAAATAATTTTTTAAGCAGTAATACTAATTTTAGTTCAACTATCTATAATATTAATAAAAAATCATTAAATAATTTAATAACTTTAAATATTTATAAAACTAAATATCAAAAGTTTATAAATAGTGAAAAACAAAAAAACATCTCAAAAATTTATATTAATTTTAGACCCTTTTTAATTGAAAAAAATAGTTTTTTATTTCAAATAAGTTTTATTTTTAAAAAAAAATTAATTGATTCTTATGATTACTCATCATTAATTCCAATTAATAAAGTACCGAATAATATTTTTAATAGATTAAAATTAATTAAAAGTAAAATAAAAACAGTGTCTTTTTATAATAACAAAAATATTTTTGTTATTAATAAAATACCTAAATTAAAATATGAATTAAGTAATTTTAAGGGGGAAATTTTAAAAAGCTATAATTCATCTTTTTTTTATTATTCTAATAATTATAAAAGTTTTGTAATTAAAAAAAATAAAAACTTTAAAATTATAAACAATCTATTTAATTTAAATAAAAATTTTAAGCAAAAAGTATCGTTATTTCCTGAATTAATATATTTAACAAATTCTGATTTTTTAACATATAAAACTCCATTAAATTTTAATAATCATTTAAAAAGAAATAAATTTAAAGTAAAATTAGGTGAGTTTATTCCTTATTCAAAAGAAATTATTATAAATTTTGCAGTTAATAAATCGGGTCAAGTTATTTTTTTAAATAAAAATAAAGTATTAGTACGTCGTGCAAAATCTTTATTATTATCACCCGGTTGTATTTGTAATTTAAAACAAGGTGATTTTATAAACACTAATTCACCATTATTGACATTAACTTATAAAAATTTAAAAACTGAAGATATTGTTCAAGGTATTCCTAAAATTGAACAACTTTTAGAAGCACGAGAAAATGTAAAAGATCAATTTAGTTTAAACTCGTTGATTAAATTGAAATTTAAAAAATATAAAAAATATTATTCTAAAAAAGAAGCAGTATATAAAAGCATTATTTTTATTCAACAATATATTGTTGATTCTGTTCAAAAAGTTTATCAATCTCAAGGAGTAAATATTTCAGATAAACATATTGAAATAATAGTTAAACAAATGACTTCTAAAGTTCGAATAACTAATCCAGGTAATACTGGGCTTTTAAGGGGAGATATTGTTTATTTAGATTGGATTGAATTAATAAATAGTGGTTTAAAAGGTAAAAAATCTCAATATGAACCACTAATTTTGGGTATAAGTAAAGCTTGTTTAGAAATGGATGGTTTTATATCAGCTGCTAGTTTTCAAGAAACTATTAAAATTTTAAGTAGAGCAGCTATTTTACAAAAACGTGATTTTTTAAGAGGTTTAAAAGAAAACCTTATTTTAGGACATTTAGTCCCAATTGGTACAGGTTTCGAATTTCCAATATAAAACTAAAACACTTAATTTTAATTAAGTGTTTTAGTTTTATATTAATAAATAAGTATACCTGTTTTGATGGCACCTATTTAAAAAATTAAAATATATTTTGTTGAATACACTAATATAAATAATAATATTTGTTTAATTTTTAAACTAAAAATTATTATTAAAAAACTATCACGGAGAGTTTGATTCTGGCTCAGGATGAACGCTGGCGGTATGCTTAACACATGCAAGTTGAACGAAGATAATAATTCTTGAATTATAATACTTAGTAGCGGACGGGTGAGTAACGCGTAAGAATCTACCTTTAGGAAAAGAATAACAACTGGAAACGGTTGCTAATACTTTATATGCTGAGAAGTTAAATAGGTTACTGCCTAAAGATGAGCTTGCGTCTGATTAGCTAGTTGGTAAGGTAAAAGCTTACCAAGGCAATTATCAGTAGTTGGTCTGAGAGGATGATCAGCCACACTGGGACTGAGACACGGCCCAGACTCCTACGGGAGGCAGCAGTGAGGAATTTTTCGCAATGGGCGAAAGCCTGACGAAGCAATACCGCGTGAAGGATGAAGGCCTGCGGGTTGTAAACTTCTTTTATTAGAGAAGATAATGACGGTATCTAATGAATAAGCATCGGCTAACTATGTGCCAGCAGCCGCGGTAATACATAGGATGCAAGCGTTATCCGGAATGATTGGGCGTAAAGCGTCTGTAGGTTGTTTAAAAAGTCAACTGTCAAAAACTAAGGCTTAACTTTAGGCAGGCAGTTGAAACTTTTAGACTAGAGTATGGCAGAGGTAGAGGGAATTACTGGTGTAACGGTGAAATGTGCAGATATCAGTAAGAACACCAATGGCGAAAGCACTCTACTGGACCAAAACTGACACTCAGAGACGAAAGCTAGGGGAGCGAATAGGATTAGATACCCTAGTAGTCCTAGCTGTAAACGATGGAAACTAAATATTGCGTTTTTAAAATGCAGTATTGTAGCTAACGCGTTAAGTTTCCCGCCTGGGGAGTATGCTCGCAAGAGTGAAACTCAAAGAAATTGACGGGGGCCCGCACAAGCGGTGGAGCATGTGGTTTAATTCGATGCAACGCGAAGAACCTTACCGGGGTTTGACATACTATGCATTTTTTGGAGACGAAAAAGTTTAAACATAGATACAGGTGGTGCATGGCTGTCGTCAGCTCGTGTCGTGAGACGTAGGGTTAAGTCCTGTAACGAGCGCAACCCTTATTGTTAGTTGCTTTAAGGAAACTAGCAAGACTGCCAGTGATAAGCTGGAGGAAGGTGAGGATGACGTCAAGTCAGCATGCCCCTTAAATCCCGGGCTACACACGTGCTACAATGGTTAAGACAAAGAGATGCTAACTTGTGAAAGTACAGCCAACCTCAAAAACTTAATCTCAGTTCGGATTGTAGGCTGCAACTCGCCTACATGAAGCCGGAATCGCTAGTAATCGCAGGTCAGCTATACTGCGGTGAATACGTTCCCGGGCCTTGTACACACCGCCCGTCACACCATCGGAGCCGACTAGGCCCGAAACCGTTGTAAACGTCTAAGGCACAGTTAGTGACGAGGGTGAAGTCGTAACAAGGTAGGGCTACTGGAAGGTGGCCCTGGATCACCTCCTTCAAAAAAAGAAAATAAAATAATTACTTTACTTTAACTTAGTTAAAGTAAAGAGGGCTATTAGCTCAGTTGGTTAGAGCGCACCCCTGATAAGGGTGAGGTCACTGGTTCAAATCCAGTATAGCCCACCAGTAAAAAAATTTTAAATTGGGGATATAGCTCAGTTGGTAGAGCGCTGTCTTTGCACGGCAGATGTCAGCGGTTCGAATCCGCTTATCTCCAATTTAATAAAATAATTTTATTTACTGGATTTATATTGACTAGGTCAAATATATTAAAGTTTATGATGGATACCTAGGCATTTAGAGTCGATGAAGGGCGTGGATACCAACGAAATGCTTCGGTTAGTTGGAAACAAACTGTGATCCGAAGATTCCCGAATAGGAAAACCTATATAACTACTTAGTAAATTCATAACTAAGTAAGAGACAACCTGCTGAATTGAAACATCTTAGTAAGCAGAGGAAAAGAAAGCAAACGCGATTTCCTTAGTAGCGGCGAGCGAAACGGAATTAGTCTAATCATTAAAAAAAAACTATTAAACGAAGCAGCTGAATCCTGCACCATAGATGGTGAAAGTCCCGTAGTTTAAAATAGAAAAATTGATTATAAAGTAGCATGGAACACGTGAAATTCCGTGTGAATACACGAGGACCACCTCGTAAGACTAAATACTCCTAAATGACCGATAGTGAAACAGTACCGTGAGGGAAAGGTGAAAAAGAACCCCTGTAGGGGAGTGAAAAAGAACATGAAATCATAAACTGACAATCAGTGGGAGCTAAAGTGACCGCGTGCCTGTTGAAGAATGAGCCGGCGACTTATAGGTAGTGGCTTGGTTAAAATAACTTTTTGGAGCCAAAGCGAAAGCAAGTCTGATAAGGGCGTATGTCACTATTTATAGACCCGAACCCGAGTGATCTAACCATGGCCAGGATGAATCTTGGGTAACACCAAGTGGAAGACCGAACCGACTGATGTTGAAAAATCAGCGGATGAGCTGTGGTTAGGGGTGAAATTCCAGTCGAACTCGGAGCTAGCTGGATCTCCTCGAAATGTGTTGAGGCGCAGCGGTTGATGATGGGCTATTTAGGGGTAAAGCACTGTTTCGGTGCGGGCTGCGAAAGCGGTACCAAATCGTGGCAAACTAAGAATACTAAATATGCTTTCCATCAACCAGTAAGACAGTGGGGGATAAGCTTCATTGTCAAAAGGGAAACAGCCCAGATCACCAGTTAAGGCCCCAAAGTGATGGCTAAGTGATAAAGGAAGTAAAAAGGCAAAGACAACCAGAAGGTTTGCTTAGAAGCAGCCATCCTTGAAAGAGTGCGTAATAGCTCACTGGTAGAGCCTTTTTGCGCCGAAAATGAACGGGGCTAAGTCATCCGCCGAAACTGTGGGTTACAGTTTTAACTGTTACGGTAGAGGAGCGTTCCGTTATAGGGTGAAGTTAAAATGTGAATTTTAATGGACGAAACGGAAGTGAGAATGTCGGCTTGAGTAACGAAAACATTGGTGAGAATCCAATGCCCCGAAAACCTAAGGGTTCCTTCACAAGGTTCGTCCATGGAGGGTTAGTCAGGACCTAAGGCGAGATCGAAAGGTGTAGTCGATGGAAAACAGGTTAATATTCCTGTACTTGATTTAATTTGATAAAGAGGGACGGAGAAGGCGGTAACTAGCTAGATATTGGTATTCTAGTAGAAGTATTGAATTCTTAAAAGAATGAAAAAAAACTTTCTTTAGAAAACATGCGATCTAACTGGTACTCTATTTACATAGAGTTTTGGTTTAGTTTTAGTCATACTTCCAAGAAAAGCTTTTATTATCGTTAAATTAAATCAACCTGTACCCTAAACTGACACAAGTAGGTAGGTAGAGAATACTAAGGGGCGCGAGATAACTCTCTCTAAGGAACTCGGCAAAATGGCCCCGTAACTTCGGGAGAAGGGGTGCCTACATAATGTAGGCCGCAGTGACCAGGCCCAGGCGACTGTTTATCAAAAACACAGGTCTCCGCAAAGTCGTAAGACAATGTATGGGGGCTGACGTCTGCCCAGTGCCGGAAGGTAAAAGAAGTTGGTTATTCCTCGGAAAAAGCTGACGACTGAAGCCCCGGTGAACGGCGGCTGTAACTCTGACAGTCCTAAGGTAGCGAAATTCCTTGTCGAGTAAGTTTCGACCCGCACGAAAGACGTAACGATCTGGGCACTGTCTCGGAGAGAGACTCGGTGAAATAGAAATGTCTGTGAAGATGCGGACTACTTATACCAGGACAGAAAGACCCTATGAAGCTTGACTGTAATTTGGAATTGGGTTCGGGCTTTTTTTGCGCAGTCTAGGTGGGAGGCGTTGATATTAAGTTTTCGGACTTAATGGAGCCACCAGTGAGAGACCACTCTAAAAGAGCTAGAATTCTAATAGGACTCCTTGAATCAGGATCCTTGACAGTTTCAGATGGACAGTTTGACTGGGGCGGTGACCTTGATTATTGGGGTGTTTATCAAGTGATTGATAAATTTAACCGAGCTATATGCTGGGACGTCTGTACTTTGTATTTTAAAATATTCACATTATTCCGTTATCTATTTTAAAGTATAAAAGTTGAAGATTTAACTTTACGAGGATTAGACCGTAAAAATAAGTTAATGCAGATAATCAGCAGGGAAGTCCTCTACTTATTGTATGACCCCTCAACGACTACACGCTTGGCTCTTATTTAATAAGATGATGATATAGTCTGAACTTTATGGCGACATAAAGTTGAGTTAGAAACTCAACGTTAATAAAAAAAAAATGATTTTAACTAATATACAAAGAGAAATTATTATAGGGTGTACTTTGGGTGATTTACACATAGAACAAAGTCCTAATGGACAAAAAGCAAGATTAGTATTTGAGCATAGTATTAAACAAACAGCTTATGTTTTACATTTATATAAAACTTTTAAAGGTTGGGTTCCAGGAGAAGTCAAAACACGAGAAAGAAAAAATGGAACTAAGTTGATTGGGTTTAAAACAAAATATGATGGAGTATTTAGATTTTATAGACAACAATTTTATGATCTAAATGGAAAAAAAATAGTTTCGAAAATACTTAATAAAGTTTTAACTGCTCGGTCTATAGCTTATTGGTATATGGATGATGGATCATTAAAATCAAAACAATCTAAAGGTGTAGTTTTAAATACACATAATTTTTCTAAAAAAGAAATTGAGGTTTTATGTTTTATTTTAAATGAGAAATTTCAATTACAGTGTAAACCTAGAAAACAAAAACATCTTGTAAATAATGAAACTCATATTTATTATCAGATTTATATATCCGGTTATAGTTATGATATACTAAGAAAATTAATTTTTGATTATTTATTACCTGAAATGTATTATAAATTTCCTAAACCGCGAAGTATAAAAAAAAATTAACGAACACAATTGCCCAAAAGGTAACGGAGGTGTGCAAAGGTTCCCTCAAGCTGGACGGAAATCAGCTGTAGAGTGCAAAGGTATAAGGGAGCTTGACTGCAAGACCAACAAGTCGAGCAGAGGCGAAAGCCGGCCTTAGTGATCCGACGGTTCCGAGTGGAAGGGCCGTCGCTCAACGGATAAAAGTTACTCTAGGGATAACAGGCTGATCTCCCCCAAGAGTTCACATCGACGGGGAGGTTTGGCACCTCGATGTCGTTTCATCGCAACCTGGGGCTGGAGTAGGTCCCAAGGGTTGGGCTGTTCGCCCATAAAAGCGGTACGTGAGATGGGTTCAGAACGTCGCGAGACAGTTCGGTCCATATCCGGTATAAGCGTAAGAGCATTGAGAGGATCTCAACATTGTACGAGAGGACCCGAAGGGACGTACCGATGGTGTACCAGTTCTTATGCCAATAGGAAACGCTGGGTAGCTATGTACGGAGTGGATAATCGCTGAAAGCATTTAAGTGAGAAGCCCACCTCAAGATGAATGCTCTCTATCAGATCGCGGCAAGACAAGCCGATAGATTGGCATCAAGTGTAAGATTAGTAATAATTTCAGCTGAGATGTACAAAGGATCGATTGATTTTGACCTTATATAATAAAATATGATAAAAAATTTTTGGTGTCTTAGCTAATTCGGAACAACACTATACCATCTCGAACTAGATTGTTAAACGGATTAGGGGTAACGATAGTAAGGGGGTAGCCCTTTGTGAAAATAACCTGATGCCAATTTATAAAAAATATTAAATTGTTTTTATTATTTAAAAATATTCCAATAGTATATTAAAATTTAACCACATTGTATTTATAAAGATTAATTTTGGTTTGGTCCCTTAATTAAAAAATTAAAACGTATAATAAGAATAAAAATTAAGAGTTAAATACTACAAAAATACGTTTTAAAAATGTACTTTATATTAAAGTTTTATTTTAATTTTATTTTTATAAATATTTATAAAATAATAATTTTGTACTAGTATTATAAAATAAAATATTTGTTTTTAGGAGTAATATAATGACAATTAGTCCACCAGAACGCGAAGCAAAAAAAGTTAAAATTGTTGTTGATCGTGATCCAGTAGAAACTAGTTTTGAAAAATGGGCGAAACCTGGACATTTTTCTCGTAGTTTAGGAAAAGGGCCTACAACAACAACTTGGATTTGGAACTTACATGCAGATGTTCATGATTTTGATGCTCAGACGTCAGATTTAGAAGATATTTCACGTAAAATTTTTAGTGCGCACTTTGGTCAATTAGGTGTAATTTTCATTTGGTTATCAGGTATGTATTTTCACGGAGCTCGTTTTTCAAATTACGAAGCGTGGTTAAGTGATCCTACACATATTAAACCAAGTGCACAAGTAGTTTGGCCTATTGTTGGTCAAGAAATTTTAAATGGAGATGTAGGTGGTGGTTTCCAAGGTATTCAGATAACTTCTGGTTTTTTTCAATTATGGAGAGCTAGTGGAATTACAACTGAATTACAATTATATTCTACAGCAATTGGTGGTTTAGTGATGGCTGCAGCAATGTTTTTTGCTGGTTGGTTCCATTATCACAAAAGTGCACCAAAACTAGAATGGTTTCAAAATGTTGAATCTATGTTAAATCACCACTTAGCTGGTTTACTTGGTTTAGGTAGTTTAGCTTGGGCAGGACACCAAATTCATGTATCTTTACCAGTTAATAAACTATTAGACGCAGGTGTTGATCCACAAGAAATTCCATTACCACATGAATTATTATTAAATCCAAGTTTAATGGCTCAGTTATATCCTAGTTTTAAACAAGGTTTAACACCTTTCTTTACTTTAAACTGGTCTGAATATAGTGATTTTTTAACATTCCAAGGTGGTTTAAATCCAGTAACAGGGGGTTTATGGTTAACTGATACAGCACACCATCATTTAGCGATTGCTGTTTTATTTATTGTAGCAGGTCATATGTATCGTACTAATTGGGGTATTGGACATAGCATGAAAGAAATTTTAGAAGCACACAAAGGTCCTTTTACTGGTGAAGGACATAGTGGTTTATATGAAATTTTAACAACTTCGTGGCATGCTCAATTAGCAATTAACTTAGCTTTATTTGGATCATTATCTATTATTGTGGCTCATCATATGTATGCTATGCCGCCTTATCCATATTTAGCTACTGATTATGCTACACAATTATCTTTATTTACACATCATAATTGGATCGGTGGTTTTTGTATAGTCGGGGCTGGGGCTCATGCTGCTATTTTTATGGTTCGTGACTATAACCCAACAAATAACTATAATAATTTACTAGATCGTATGATTCGTCATCGAGATGCTATTATTTCTCATTTAAATTGGGTTTGTATTTTTTTAGGTTTCCATAGTTTTGGTCTTTATATCCATAATGATACATTAAGCGCATTAGGTCGTCCTGCAGATATGTTCTCTGATACAGCTATCCAATTGCAACCAATTTTTGCTCAATGGATTCAAAAAACTCATTTCTTAGCACCAAACGCTACTGCTCCTAACGCTTTAGCAGGTACAAGCCCATCTTGGGGTGGGGATGTTGTAGCCGTTGGTGGTAAAGTTGCAATGATGCCAATTTCATTAGGTACATCAGATTTCTTAGTTCATCATATACACGCGTTTACAATTCACGTAACAGTATTAATTTTATTAAAAGGTGTATTATTTGCACGTAGTTCTCGTTTAATTCCTGATAAATCAAATTTAGGTTTCCGTTTCCCTTGTGATGGTCCAGGTCGTGGTGGAACATGTCAAGTTTCAGCATGGGATCATGTTTTCTTAGGATTATTCTGGATGTATAATTCATTATCAATTGTTATTTTTCATTTTAGTTGGAAAATGCAATCAGATGTTTGGGGTACAGTTAATGCTTCTGGAATTTCGCATATTACAGGAGGTAACTTTGCTCAAAGTGCTAATACTATTAATGGTTGGTTACGCGACTTTTTATGGGCCCAATCAGCTCAAGTTATTCAATCATACGGTTCAGCATTATCGGCGTATGGTTTAATTTTCTTAGGTGCACACTTTGTATGGGCATTTAGTCTTATGTTCTTATTTAGTGGACGTGGCTATTGGCAAGAATTAATTGAATCAATTTTATGGGCTCATAATAAATTAAAAGTAGCTCCAGCTATTCAACCTCGTGCTTTAAGTATTACTCAAGGTCGAGCTGTTGGTGTTGCACACTATTTATTAGGGGGAATTGCTACAACTTGGTCATTCTTCTTAGCTCGTATAATTTCTGTAGGTTAATAATAAATATTTAACTTATATATTTTAAGTATTTATAAAACTTTTATAAATACTTAAAAAATTATAGATTAATAATAAATATAAAATTTATTATTAATCTATAAATAAATAATATAAATAAATATAAAAAAAAATTTTTTTAAAATTTAATATTTACAATATAAAATATTTATTATATATTTAAATATATAATAAATATTTTATTATAATAAAAAAAATTGTTAATCCGTAATTTTATTTATTTACTTTATTTTTTATTAATTATGTCTCATTCTGTAAAAATCTATGAAACATGTATTGGTTGTACTCAATGCGTACGTGCATGTCCTACAGATGTATTAGAAATGGTACCTTGGGATGGTTGTAAAGCAAGTCAAATTGCTTCTGCTCCTCGTACTGAAGATTGTGTTGGTTGTAAACGTTGTGAAACTGCTTGCCCTACTGATTTTTTAAGTGTACGAGTATACTTAGGTTCAGAAACAACTCGTAGTATGGCATTAAGTTATTAAGAAATTATTTATTTTCTCTGTTAAACAGAGAAAATAAATAATTTTATTAAAAAATTAAAAATGTTTTATAATACAAAATTTTTAAAACTATTAAATTCTTTTTATTTTAATATTTTAAATAAATTTAAATCGATCGAAAAATATTTTGTTATTTATATATTTTTACTATTATTAGGTTTTATTTGTGGTAATTTATTTGGTACTTTTTTAATTTTTTTTAGATTTTATACTAATTGGGATGGTCTAATTATTATATTAACAATTTTAGTTATTGAATTTATAAATTTTATAACATATATAAAATCACGTAAGTATCATAAATTAAATAATTTTTTTTTAAAAATATATAAAAATAAATTTATTTTTTTATTATTTAAAAATTTAAAATTTTTAAATTTTTATAAAATGGGTTTATTACTAGGTTTTTTTATAGACGCTTTTAAAGTAGGTAGTTAATTTTATTATTAATAATTATTAATATTTAATTAATAAATTATATAATATATAAAATTTTTGGTCAAAATATAATTAAAAATTTATTAAATGTTTAATATTAATTTAGAAACTAGTCTTATAAATATAAATTTTATCATTTTATTTGTAGCAATGATTTTATATTGGTTAAAATCATCTTTTTTTTTAAAGTCTTTTAGTAACTTACCTGATATACTTATTATAATTAGTAATATATTACAATTTTCATTTCTTTGTATTCGTTGGGTAAATTCAAATCATTTTCCTTTAAGTAATTTATATGAATCACTTTTATTTTTATCATATAGTTTAACTAGTATACTAATTATTTTTAATTTTAACATTAACGTTGGGAAAAAAAATTATTTTAAAAATTTTTATAATAATTTAGTATCATTATTTTTAAAAAATAATAATAAAATAAATAAAACAGTATATTCAAATAATTCATTTTTAAACTCTATCTTTGGTTCAATTTTAACGCCGCTAATTTTATTATTAAATACTTTTGCTAATTTTAGTTTACCTATTGAATTAAAAACAGCAAATGCTTTAGTACCTGCACTTAAATCTAATTGGTTATTAATGCATGTAACAGTTATGATATTAAGCTACGCTGCATTATTATGCGGTTGCTTATTTTCAATAGCTTATTTAATTTTGACTTTTGTAAGTAATTTTTTATATAATAAAAATAAAGAGCTTTTATTATTCGACAATCAATTAGATTCTGAAAATTATTTGTATGAAAATTCTAATTCAATTAAAAAGGATAATTTAGTTTTTAACTCTTATTTTTTTGATATAAATAAAATTAAAGAAACGGAATTTGAAAATACAACTTTTAGAAAAGATTTTATATTGGATAATTTAGTTTCTTTAATGTTAACCTTAGATAATTTAAGTTATAGAATTTTAGGTCTAGGTTTTCCATTATTGACAATGGGTTTATTATCTGGAGCGGTTTGGGCTAACCAAACATGGGGTTCTTATTGGAGTTGGGATCCTAAAGAAACTTGGGCTTTAATTACATGGTTTATATTTGCAATTTATTTCCATACTCGTTTATCAAAAGGATGGAATGGTTTTAAATCTTCTTTATTAGCCAGTTTTGGTTTTATAATTATTTGGATTTGTTATTTAGGTGTTAATTTAATGGGTAAAGGGTTACATAGTTATGGTTTTTTATCATAATAATTATGGGCTAGGAGGGATTTGAACCCCCGACACCACGGTTCGTAGCCGTGTGCTCTAGTCCACTGAGCTACAAGCCCTATTATATTTTTTATATTAAATTATAATATAATTATATTTGTTATAATTTAATTTTACAAGCTCTATTTATTCGAAGGAAATTAAATATGTTTTTTATTAATGCATTAAAAGATTATGTTGATCATATTAATGATATATTATTTATATTAAATGGAAATTTTAATGCTTTTATTTTTTTTAAATCTATTTTTTTATATATTGGTAACTCTTTAAGTATACTTTTTATTTATTTATTATCCTTTAAGTGGTTAACTGATTTTATAGAATTACCGGCAAATTTTAAGCATAATTACATAGCAATCTTAGAAGGTAAAAATTTATTTGAAACAGCCCTTGAAATTGAGCTTGATAAAAGCTTTTTTTCATTTTTTGAAAATTCATCATTAAACTCTAAAAATTTTTTTACAGGTTTTTTAAATAGTTTTTTTTTAGTTCTTCCTTTTTCAATACCTCAATTATTAACAATTAGAGCTCTTATTATTAATGGATTACCTGCCGGTATTTTTGCTGCTTTAGGAACAATATTCGGCCAATTTATTTTTTTTAGTTCTATTTTATTTGGTTTTGAATTTTTGATTTTACCTTTTTTAACTTTTGAACCTTTTAATCTTTTATTAGGTTTATTTTTATTGGTAAATTTACTTTATAATATGATTCATAATCCAAATATGAAAATTATAAATTTTTATCAAAAAGATATTTTATTAAAATTATTTGGATTAAACTTTATTTTATCTTGGACTGAACAAACATCAATTTATAACTATTTTGGTAATTTAACTGTTAATGGTTATTCTAATTTATTACAAACTAATGAAAATAGTAAATATTTTTTTCTAAATAATTTTTCTTATTTAATTGGTATTTTATTAGGTAGTTTAGTTTTTACAGCATTATTTGGTTTTTTAATAATTAATATTTATAATTTTATTTCTAATACTATATGTTCTAAAATTCCTTTTATTATTGTAAATGAACGTTTTCATTATATTAGTTTATTCATAACGACAATTTTGTGTTTTAATAATATTCCTTATTATGGCTTTGATTATTTAATTTATGGCCCGTTAGGTTTTGTTTCTGAAGATCGGTTTTTAGAAAACACTCTTCCTAAACCTGTTTATAGTTCTTTTAGAACAAATAAAGATAAAATGTCTGTTATAAATATAGCTACAAACCCATTAAATTTTGATAAATCAGATTTAATAAAAAAAGATATAACTAATTATTTAAAATATGAACAATATAGTTTAGAATCTGAGAGTTTGTGGAAAAATAGATTTAATTTAAGAACAGATCAAAGAAGTAGTACTCGCAAACAAATAAATAGTACTAAAAAAAATAATTTTAAACAAATTCAATTTGAAGTTCCTAATTATGAAACGCCTAATTTAGAATTATATAGTACAAAACTTCAAAAAAAAGAAAGTGCAATTGAAGATATTTTTACTCAATTATTTAGAAACGACATTTATTTAGGTTATCAAGATGCCAATTCAAAAAATCAAATAAAACAAGTCCAAGTTCATCGCGAATTTAGAGAAAAATATTATAGTAACCCGGTATATAAAGCTTTAATGCATTTAGATATGCACCCTTTTTTATGGGGACAACCAAATTCTTATAATTTAACAGTAAACGACGAAATTGATTTATTTAAACGTCGACTTATTTTACAAAATTATTTAAATACTATTCAAGATTATAAAAAATTAGTTATTAATAATAAAGAATCATACGCTGAAAAAGTTTATAATCAACAATTTAAAGGTTCTTTAAGTTTAATAAGACACTTTAATGCTGTTAATTTAAATTTTGATATTAATAAAAATGATTCTTTAAACTCAGAATTTAATTTAAAAAAGGTTTTAAAGTTTGATCAACCACAATATAATAATTTTTCAAATGAAAATAAGGTTTTTTTACATGAAGAACTTAATAAAACCAATTTAGATCCATCAAAATATATGATATTAAATAATACTGCTCCACTATATATTGGATGGGATTCTTCGTTACGAAAATTTCTTATTAAAGCTAGTTATGTACCAGAAAATTTACAATCGGGTGATTTTAGTTATGATTTTAAAGATAATAAAAATATAGCATCTAAAAATTTACCTTTTTATTTTACTTTTCAATCATGGTCTCCTGCGATTGAAAATGTTAAAAATCAATCAAATTTAATTCTTAAATTACCATCATTAGAACTTTCATCTGAACAATTAGATAATTTTAAACAAGTATTACAATTTGATACAAATAAAAACAACGAGTCTCGTAATTTAAAAACAAGTACAAAAAAAGTTATTAGTTCAAAAACAAGTGATTATTTATTAAACCGTTTACCAAATTATAATTGGTATTGGGCAAAATCTAAACTAGACTCAAAATCAAAAAAATATTTAGAATTAGGTGAAACTTTACCAACAAGATTAGATGGTATTGCATGGCCCGGTATTAATGACAAATTATTAATAAATAAACTATTAAATAAATTATAATTAATAATAATTGACAATATATAAAAAAGTTTTTATTATATAATTTTAATATATATTATATATAATATATATTAAAATTATATATGCGAACATAGTTTAGAGGTAAAATATCGCCTTGCCAAGGCGAGGTCGGGGGTTCGATTCCCCCTGTTCGCAATATTTAAAAAATTAAAATTGACATAATTTATATATTTATTTATAATAATATATAACAAACAAATAATTTGTTTGGGAAAAATTTTTAACTTTTTAAAAATAAATATAAATAAATATGACTGCAATTTTAGAACGCCGCGAAGCTTCATCTTTATGGGCTCGCTTCTGTGAATGGGTAACTTCAACTGAAAACCGTTTATACGTAGGTTGGTTTGGTGTTATCATGATCCCAACATTATTAACAGCTATTTCAGTATTCATCATCGCATTTGTTGCTGCACCACCTGTAGACATCGATGGTATCCGTGAACCAGTTTCAGGTTCATTATTATACGGAAACAACATCATTTCTGGTGCTGTAGTTCCAACTTCAAACGCTATTGGTTTACACTTCTACCCAATCTGGGAAGCTGCTTCTGTAGATGAGTGGTTATACAACGGTGGTCCGTACCAATTAATCGTTTGTCACTTCTTCTTAGGTGTATGTGCTTACATGGGTCGTGAGTGGGAATTATCTTTCCGTTTAGGTATGCGTCCATGGATCGCAGTAGCTTACTCAGCTCCTGTAGCTGCAGCATCTGCTGTATTCATTGTTTACCCAATTGGTCAAGGTTCATTCTCTGATGGTATGCCTTTAGGTATCTCAGGTACTTTCAACTTCATGATCGTATTCCAAGCTGAACACAACATTTTAATGCACCCATTCCACATGTTAGGTGTAGCTGGTGTATTCGGTGGATCTTTATTCTCAGCAATGCACGGTTCATTAGTAACTTCATCTTTAATTCGTGAAACTACTGAAAACGAATCTGCTAACGAAGGTTACAAATTCGGACAAGAAGAAGAAACTTACAACATCGTTGCTGCTCACGGTTACTTTGGTCGTTTAATCTTCCAATATGCATCATTCAACAACTCACGTTCATTACACTTCTTCTTAGCTGCTTGGCCAGTTGTAGGTATTTGGTTCACTGCTTTAGGTATTTCGACAATGGCATTCAACTTAAACGGTTTCAACTTCAACCAATCAATTGTTGACTCTCAAGGTCGTGTATTAAACTCTTGGGCTGATATCATCAACCGTGCTAACTTAGGTATGGAAGTAATGCACGAGCGTAACGCTCACAACTTCCCATTAGATTTAGCATCAGTTGAAGCTCCTTCAATCAATGGTTAATCTTTTGTTATTAATTAATTATCACTTTTAAAAAAGTGATAATTAATTATACAATTATAAAAAAAATAATATAAATAAAACTTTTTAATATAAACAATTTAATATTATTATAATAATTATTCTTTACTAATTAATACCATAATATTAATAAGTAATTTTGTTACTATATTTTATTACTATATAAATTAATATAATATTCTTTATTTAATTAAATTTATACATATTTACATGAATCATGATAACAATTAATATAACATTGTAAATATTTATTTATATACACGGTTACCTGTTGATTATTACCATTATCATCTTTGAAAATACAATTTTAATGGTAAATAATATCTTCGTTCACCCGTTCTGTATATATAAAGCTTCTACAATATTTTTGATTAAAAGAATAAAATATTTCATTGAGTAATGGAATAACTTTATCTAAATCATTAAAGTTTATTTGATAATCTTTAAGCTCCAAACTTCTAATATTTTCTATGAAATTATCGGTTGGTTTTAGAATTGATGATTCATTCTTTACAAGAACCTTTTTTAAATTTTTATTTTTATATAATTTATCAGTTCAGAAAGGTTCTTTCTTTTTTTATATGTAAATTAGAAATTCAATTTCTAAAAATTAAAAATTATCTCAATTTAAAAATTCCATACTTTGGTCATTAAAAAAGATTATGAATTTCAAGAGTTTAATATAAAAAAAAATAACATTTAATTATTAAAAAACACTTTTAAAATTTGTAGATCAAATAATAATTGCACTCTTCTATAAATATAAATATGTTTTTGAAAAACAAAAAAAGGGAAACAATTTCCCGTATTCAGTAAAATAAAAACAATGTTATCATTGTTTAAAGAGGAAATATATTCTAATTATTATGATGAATATTTTATGTTATATGAAAGTTTGAAAAAAGAAAAAATTGAAACAGAAGAAGATTTTCTTAATCTATATAATAATTTTTCAAAACCTTATAAAAATAAAATATTTATTGAAAATAATATTAAAAATTTAAAACTTGAGGAATTTATTTCTAAAACTTATATTTAATTTTAAATTAGATAAAATAAAAAAATTTTTTAATAATATAACCTTATTATGAATACATAATATCAAATATTAATATAGTAAAAAGATTTTAAATATAAAATTATTTTTATTTTAATATTTTTACTATATTAATAAACTCTATAAGCTTTTATAATTCATAAATGTTTATGGTAGAAGACTGAAAAATTATATTTCTCCCATAAAAATATTTATATCTAAATTTTAAGTAAATTAACTATTTAATATAAAGTAAAAAAAAACTACTATATATAAATTTATTGTTAAAATTATAAAACGACCTTAATTTATATTGGTTTAATTTATATTTATTAATTATATTATAAAATATCAATATATAAGTATTTGCTCTTCGAGGGTTATTAATTAAATATAAAAACTTATCTACCCCCCAAAATAAAAAAAATACAAAACAACTTATAGAATGTTTTGTATTTTTTTTTAGGGGGGGGGGGTAAAAAAAAATAATTTATTTTAATTGATATAAGAGAGTTAACTAGATAAAATTTTTTAATATTTTAAAACTTATTATAAAAAAAATAATAACTCCATGCATTTGATACTTAAAAAAATAAATTTTTAAAAAATTTTATAACTTATAAACACAAAATTGAAATTATCAATCTTTATATATATATACCTCGAAGTACTTTTATCTTACATATTTATGCATTACTTATAATAACATCTAATTAAATTTATAAAAAAGTTTAAATTTAAGAGCTTACGAAAAAAAAATTTAATATTATAACATGCTTAACAGGTATTTAAATATAAAAAAAGGTAATTAGAAATACTAAAGAAAGGAATTGGAAATAGTAAAAGTTTAAGATATAAATCTAACGATATAGATTGCGTTAGACTACTAATATAATTTTATTTGTCTTTCTAATCCATTCACTTGCAAATAAGCTGAATATAAAATCATTTCTACTTCCTCAAAGTAATTAAACTTATTCGTTTTTATATTTAGTAAACCATTTTGTCTTCTTAAATTATGATTACGTCTAGAATTTTCAGTAAAAGAAAAATTTTTTCTAAATATTTGGTATTTGTAACAGAAATTAAATTTTTAAATAAATTAAAAACTGTTTCTTTTGAATTAGCAAATACTGTTGTTTTAAATAATCTTTTTTACCTACATAATTACAACGTAAATTAGTACAAGTGTAAGTTCTTTAACTCATATTTTTTATTTGCAACTTTAGCTTATTTACTAATACATCAGTAATTTCTTCTGTTTTATAATTAAATCTTATTTTTATTTGCGAATATTTACGTTCATCTAAGGTATTTTTAGTTTTATATCGTAAAACTATTGTTGGCATATACATATAATTAGCATCAGATTTTATATAACTTTCTCCAACAATTCTTTCACAAATATAATTTGATGAATCTGTAAATATTTTTGAAGAATTAATTTCATACCAACGATTTAAAAGGTCATATGCAGTAACTCTTTTTTTTGTATCCAAATAAGTATATATTCTTCTTTTAAACTCATCATCCTTCATGTCAGAATCCTCAATATCTTTTTTTAAATCTTTAATATTCTTTTTTATTGCATCATCTAGTGCTTTTTGAACTCCATTAATTTCAGCTGTTTGAGCCCCAGTTACGCCCAGAATGTAATTGGTAATAGTTGTGGTTTGAAAGCCTAACTCAAATGTTAAACTCTCATCTATTGTACTAATTGTATTTAGTGATTGCTCACTCAACTGTTCATAAATATATGTTCGCAAATTTTATTTTGAATTATTAATTTCTATTTTTATATCATTGATTATATTATTTGATTTTTCGTTTAAAGCATCTTTTAAATATTTAATTAAATTTTATATTTTAGAAGATGTTTATTTTAAATTGTTTAAAACATTGACTACATTATTATTTAAAAAATCGGTCAACTTATTGTGTAGATATTTTAAGTAATCATATAAATCCTTAAATTTTTTATTTATAAATTCTTTTTAATCTTCTTTTAATTAATAAAATATTACAAACTAACGCATAAGAATTATAAATTGTGATATAAGCTTTATGCGACGTATAACGTAATCTTAATAGACACTCATTCCTATTGTCTATTGATACGATAGTAAATAGTCTTTGTTCATAAATAGCATTTTGTTTGTATTTTTCAAAAATAAGATCAAATGCAACAAAAAAATCATTTATTTTTTCTTCATTAAGAAAAATATTAATTTCAAAATAAGACATTTTTATCAAAACCGTTAAATGGAGATAAATATTATTTGTTATACCATTCATTTATTATATAACTTAAATCTGAATCAATAAATTAAAAAGGGGTTGCCGTGTTTAAAATAATAATGGAGTATAAATTATTATTTATATGGTTTGAAATAAATTTATATCTACTATGCTCTTTAGCCTTCTAGCGGAGTCGAACCGCTAACCTTCGGTTTACAAGACCGATACTCTACCAATTGAGTTAAGAAGGCTATAACTATTTTTTATAAAAAATAGTTATAATAATATTATATTAAAAATTAAAATAAAACAACTAAACTACTTTAGTTGTTTTATTTTAATTTATTTTTCAATTAGATTTATTGACTTAATATCTGGCGAATGAATTGGAAAAATTCTTTCAATACCAATACCCTTTGATAATCTTCTAACTGTAATAGTTGAATTTAAACCGGCTAAATGCTGAGATATTATTTTACCACTATAAGATTGAATTCTTTTTTTATTACCTTCTTGAATTAAAACATCAATTGAAACAGTATTCCCAATTTTAAACGAAGGTAAATCTAATTTTAAATAATCTGATTCAATATCTTTAATTAATCTATTTAATTTCATTTTTTTTTTTTATAAATTAAAATTTTATTCTAAAATTTTAGAAACTACACCGGCACCAACAGTACGACCCCCTTCACGAATTGCAAAACGCATATTATCTTCGATAGCAATGGGTTGAATTAATTCTACAACCATTTTTACTCGATCTCCCGGAATTACCATTTTTGTTTCAGATCCGTCGTCTGCTGTAAAGTTTTCAATTTTACCTGTAACATCGGTTGTTCTAACATAGAATTGAGGTCGGTAACCTGGAAAAAATGGAGTATGACGGCCACCTTCTTCTTTTGTTAAAACATAAACTTGTGCTTCAAATTTTGTATGAGGTTCAATTGAATTTGGGGCAGCAATTACCATACCTCGTTGTATTTCATCTTTTTGAACACCACGAAGTAGTACACCTACATTATCTCCGGCAACTGTTTCATCTAAAGTTTTTTGAAACATTTCTAATCCAGTAACTGTTACATTTTTTGTGTCTCCTAATCCAACAAGGTCTACTGTTTCATTTGTTTTTAAAACACCACGTTCAACACGTCCAGTTGCAACAGTTCCACGACCAGTAATAGAGAATACATCTTCGATTGCCATTAAGAATGTTTTATCTGTGTCACGTTCAGGAGTTGGAATATAACTATCAACCTCTTTCATTAACTCATAGATTTTATTAACCCATTTGTTATCAGAAACTTCAGGATTTTCAATTAAAGCTTCTAATGCTAATAAAGCTGAACCGGTTACAATAGGTACTTCCTCACTTGGAAATTCATAAGCGTCAAGTGTTTCTTGAACTTCTAATTGAACTAATTCTAATAATTCAAGATCATCTACTTGATCCTCTTTATTTAAAAAAACAACAATACTAGGAACACCTACTTGCTTAGCTAATAATAAATGTTCTTTTGTTTGTGGCATAGGACCATCAGCACCAGACACAACTAGAATAGCACCATCCATTTGAGCTGCACCTGTAATCATATTTTTAACATAATCAGCATGACCAGGGCAATCAACATGAGCATAATGACGATTTTCTGTCTCGTACTCTACGTGCGCTGTATTAATAGTAATTCCTCGTGCTTTTTCTTCAGGTGCAGAGTCAATTTCATCATATTTTTTACCAGTTTTCCCACTAAATTTCTGTAATGCCATAGTAATAGCAGCAGTTAATGTTGTTTTACCATGATCAACATGACCTATAGTTCCAATATTAACATGTGGTTTTGATCTTTCAAATTTTTCGCGAGCCATAGTTTAGATATATATTTTTTTAAATAAAAAGGTTTTTTAATTTTTGCTTGATTTAGTATTAATAAAAATTAATTATATATTCAATTTTTAAAAAGAAGCTTTTCTATATATTACTACCAAGAAGATTTAGACAATCCAGGTAGTAAACAATTATGAGCCATTTCTCTTAAAATATGGCGAGATAATCCAAAATTTCTATAATAACCTTTTGGACGTCCTGTAATTAAACATCGATTATTAAGTCTAGTAGCAGAACTATTTCTAGGTAGTTTTTGTAATTTATTATATAAATTTATTTTTTCGTCTAAAAATTTTTCTTCTTTTATTTTTATTTTTAAATTTTGACGTTTTATTTTATATTTATCAACTAATTTTTCACGTTTTTTTTGACGTGCAATTAAACTTTTTTTTGCCATTTTTATTTTAATAAATAATAATATAATTCTCATAAATTATATTATAGAATATATAAGAAAAAATATCTTTATTTTCTCTTATATATTATTTTAATAATATATTAAATATTAGTCAAATTTAGATATTATTTTAATAATATATAGATTAGCGGAGTAGGGGAATCGAACCCCTAGCTTCAGCTTGGAAGGCTGAGGTATTACCACTATACGAACTCCGCTTTTTTATAAATAATATAAATATATTTTATAAAAAAAATAACTTTTTGTCAAGTAATTAAGTTTTTGGAATATTTGAATTTTAATAAAAAAAAAATTATAATAGTTAAAAAATCGGGCTGTTTCTCCCATTTTTTTATTAAAAATATAAAAATGAAACAAAATAATTTAATTTTATTTTTTATTTCAAGGAGTTAAAAAATGGCAGGGACTACAGGAGAACGCCCGTTTTCAGATATTTTAACAAGTATTCGTTATTGGGTTATTCACAGTATTACAATTCCTTCTTTATTTATTGCTGGTTGGCTATTTGTAAGTACCGGTTTAGCTTATGATGTTTTTGGTACACCGCGTCCAAATGAATATTTTACAGAAGATCGTCAAGAAGCTCCATTAATTACAGATCGTTTTAATGCATTAGAACAAGTAAAACAATTATCAACAATTAATTAAAAAAATAATTTAATATAAATTATTTTCAAATATTTTTAACAATTTATTAATTATGTCATCAAAAAAATCAACATATACTTATCCAATTTTCACTGTTCGTTGGTTATCTGTACATGCTTTAGCTGTACCTACAGTTTTCTTTTTAGGCGCTATTACAGCTATGCAATTTATTCAACGTTAATATAAATTTTAGTTCCTTTTGCCTTTGCAAAAGAAACAATAAAATTTATTTAATTAGTTTTTTTTCTTTTTATAAAAGAAAATAATTTTATTATGAAGGATTTTTAAGGTTATGAATAAACCAAACCCAAATAAACAAACTGTAGAATTAAATCGTACAAGTCTATACTGGGGTTTATTACTTATTTTTGTATTAGCTGTTTTATTTTCGAGTTATATTTTTAATTAATATTAATTAAAAATACATTATTATAATAAAAATTTTGTTTATTATTATTTAATATTTAAATAATAATAATAAAACAAAATAAAAAATTAAAATTAAAATGAAGGTTAAATAAATGTCAAATACTGGAACAACTGGACGTATTCCTTTATGGCTTGTAGGTGTTGTAGTGGGAATTGCTGCTATTGGTTTATTAGCCATTTTCTTTTATGGTTCATATTCAGGTTTAGGATCATCTCTTTAATATTTTTATATTTTATTTATTAAAAAATTTAATTTTTTGATTTATATTATTAGTATTCAGTATAGTTGTTAAAAAATAATATTTATATTAAAAAAATATTTTAGTATGACTTTTTTATTAGCAAAATTACCTGAAGCATATGCACCTTTTGATCCCATCGTAGATGTATTACCTATTATTCCGGTATTTTTTTTACTTTTAGCTTTTGTTTGGCAAGCTTCAGTAAGTTTCCGTTAATTAAATTAATATAAATATATATATTTATATTAATTTATTAATTGTAATATTTATTTCTATTAATAAAATAGATATAATAATTTTAATAAATTAAACTAAAAAAAAAAAAAATGAATTTCGAAATTATACTTCAATTGACATCATTAGTATTTATTGTTGCTGCAGGTCCATTAGTTATTGTATTATTATCAACACAAACAGATAATGGATTATAAAAATTTAATTTAATTATTTAGTGAATAAATAATTAATATATAAAAAATAAATTAAAAGGAAAAATTATGATTTTAGAAAACCAAATTTTTATTGCTTTATTTATTGCATTAATTAATGGTATTTTTGCTGTCCGTTTAGGAATTGCTTTATACAAATAGATTATTTTAATAATAAAAATAAAAAATTGAATATTTAGTTTTTATAAATATTATAATATTTATAAAAACTAAATATTTATTTAATAAGAATCGGGATGACAGGATTCGAACCTGCGGCCACCTGTACCCAAAACAGGTGCGCTACCAAACTGCGCTACATCCCGGAATAAATTTTTTTATGTATATTATATAGTATATAATATTTTATACTATTATCAAATAATATAATTTTTTTTTATATAATTTTTTATACTATGTCAAAAGTTATATAAAAAAAAATTATATTAATAATTAACTACTCAATCATAGCGTGATATGTAGCTACAGTTGATGGTGAAATTTTATTTAAATAACGAAAAATCCAATATTTAAATATAGTGTCTAATAAAACAGGGAATGTAGCAACAAATAAAAAAATAAAATTCTCATTTGGTGGGAAACCAAATCGATTTAAAAAAAATTCTAAAAATAATTCCCAACCACGAGGTGAATGAAAACCGACTAAAAGATTAGTACTTAAAATTAGTAAAGCTGATTTTAAAGTATCACTTAAACTATAAATAAATTCTACTAAAAAAGATTTGAAAATAATAATTTGTGGTTTTAAAACAATAATAACTAAAGTTAAAGTTCCAAATGTAATTAAATCCCCAAAAAAATTAGTTAGTGCTTCAATACTTTTTTGATTATAATTATTTGCTAAATCTAATGTTTTTTTTTGAATTTGAGATTTTAAAATTACTGGAAATTCTAATGCATTAAAACCTGTTTCATAAGTAGCCCAATTTGGTGTTTCATATCGTGTAGGGGTTAAAAAATAATCAAAATATAAAACCTCTTCGAAGTCTTGAAGCTCAGTTAAAGCTTCTTTTTCTAAATAAGAATTTAAAAATATATCATCTTGCTGTTTATTCCATAAATAATCAGTTAAAGGAATTAAAATAAAAGTTTTAGCTAAAAAATTTATTATTAATGGAATAAAAATTAAACTTAATAATGATTGTAAAGAAACTAAAATCTGATATCTAGAAATACGGAACTCTTCAATTACTAAATTATTAGAATTTTGAAAAAGTTGTGTTAAAAATCTATTTAAAGTTCTAATGATAGATCGTGGTATAATTCCAACAGGTTCAATAGAACGAGGAAGTTTTATTTTACTTTTAAAACGAATATTATTGTTATTATACATATAAAATTATAAAAACTAAAAATATTTATTTCTAACTTTTAAAACTAAAAGTTAGAAATAAATTTATTAAATTAAGTCTTTTTGCAAAAATTGTGCTAATTCAGCAGCTAATACTTCGATTTCTTCTAATGTCATTGGTTGTCCAACTCGTGTTAATGGAATTTGTCTTTGACCCTTTACACAAAGATAAATAGTTCTGCGAGGATTTAAACCATCTTTTAATTCTAGACGAATCGCTGTAACCTCGTCAATTGGATAAGTTAAATCAATACGTCTATTTTTTCCTGGAAAACCCCAGCGAAAAATTCGAACTATACCATTTTGTTTATCAAAAATATTAAATCCCCCACCAACACTCCATAAAATAGTTAAACCTAGATAACAACTAAAAAGAATTCCTAATAAACCATAAAAACACATTACTAATCCCTGAGGGAAAAAAATAATATTATCTGCATGAATTATTGGTAATAGATTTATATTAAAATAACTTGATAAACCAGTTAATAAAAAATCTATACCCCCAATAGCGCAAATAATAGCCCAAATATAATTACTTGTTCTTCTTGAACCAACGACAACATAACGACGAATTAAATTACTACTCATAAATTTAAAAATTTTTAAAATTAAAAAATTAGTTTATTTCAGGAATATAGCCTAATTTTAAAAAATTAGTTTATTTCAGGAATATAGCCTAATTTTTTGTACGGGGCTTGTCTATTAAAATTCATTATTTCATATAATGCATTTTTTAAAAAACATCTTGGTATAATTAAATCAACTAAACCATGGTGCAATAAATATTCTGAAGTTTGAAAATTATCCGGTAATTTTTCTTTAAGAGTTTGCTCAATTACACGTCGCCCCGCAAAACCTATAACTGCGTTTGGTTCTGCAATAATTAAATCTCCTAACATAGCAAAACTGGCAGTTACACCACCTGTTGTAGGTGAAGTTAAAATTGAGATATATAATAGTTTTGCACAAGATTGATGTATATGTAAAGCAGCAGAAATTTTTGCCATTTGCATTAAACTTAAAATACCTTCTTGCATTCGAGCACCACCAGATGCACAAACTAAAATAAGTGTTAAACCTTTTTTAGTTGCATATTCAATTAATCTAGTTATTTTTTCGCCAACAACAGATCCCATACTACCACCCATAAAGTCAAATGCCATAACACCTAAAGCAACCGGAACATTATTTATAAGCCCTGTTCCTGTTTGAATAGCATCTTGAAAACCTGTTCGTTTTTGAGCTTCTTGTAATCTATCTGGATAATTTTTTTTATCTTTGAATTTTAAAGGATCACATGGTGAAAGTGTTTCATATAGTGGACGCCACGAACCTGAATCAATTAAATTTTCAATTCGATCAGTACTATTAATTCTTAAATTAGAGCCACATTCAATACAAACATAATGCTGTTTTTTAAGGTGCTTTATATAAAGAATAACACCACAATAATCACAACGAGTCCATAAGGCGTTATCATTAGAATTATTTATTTCTAAATTATTTTTTTCTAATTCTTGTTTTGAAATAGACGAATTATTTATTAATAATTCTTGTTTACGTTTTTTTTTTACCCAAGCTAAAATTGACATATCTTTTTCCTATACTTTTTTTGTTATATAAAAAAAAATAATAATTAAATTATTTTAATACTGATGAAGCAATTTGATCAACTAAACCGTATTGTTTTGCTTCATGAGCAGACATAAACTGATCTCTATTTATATCTTTAGATATTCGAGCTAATGTTTGCCCTGTTCTATTAGAATAAATTGAAACAACTTCATCACGAATTCTTAGCATTTCTTCTGCTTCTGATAATACAAGTGAAGTTTGACCTTGACTACCACCGGCCGGTTGGTGAATCATAATTCTACAATGAGGTAAAGCTAATCGTTTTCCACGAGTTCCTCCAGCTAAAACTAAAGAAGCCATTGATGCTGCTGTTCCAATACAAATTGTAGTTACATCTGATTGAATATAATTCATAGCATCATAAACTCCAATACCACATGTTACTGAACCACCTGGAGAATTAATATAAAGAAATATTCCTTGAGATTTATCTTCTGCATTTAAATATAACATAATACCAATTAATTGATTTGCTAATTCATCATCTAAATCTTGACATAAAAATAAAATACGATCTCGGTATAAACGATTATATAAATCAACCCATTGAGCTGTTTCTTCTCCAGGTAAACGATAAGGTACTTTAGGAACACCAATAGGCATAATTTTTAATAAAAAAAATAATATTAACATTTCAGTTGTTTATTTAATTATAATTATATTTTATAAAAATGCAATTTTTTCTATGCCAGGAACCAGAATCGAACTGGTGACACTAAGATTTTCAATCTTATGCTCTAACCAACTGAGCTATCCCGGCTTTATATATTATTATTATAGTATAATAAATATTGTTTGTCAATTATCTATATTTTATATAAGCTTTAAAGCTTATATAAAATATAGATAATTAAAATTAATATTTATTGTATTTAAAATAAACCTAAAGTTAATGAAATATCAATTGGTAATGTTGCACCAATACCTAACCAAATTGCTGCTACTGTACCGATTAAAAAAACAGTTGTAGCCACAGGTCTACGGAATGGGTTTTGAAATTTATTAATATTTTCAATAAACGGAACTGTGATTAAACCTGCAGGAACAGCTGCCATTAATAAAACACCTAATAATTTATTTGGAACTGTACGTAGTAATTGGAAAGTCGGGTAAAAATACCATTCTGGTAAAATTTCTAATGGTGTTGCAAATGGATTTGCAGGTTCACCAATAGCTGCAGGATCTAAAACTGCTAAACCAATAACACACGCGAATGTTCCAAAAATAGTAACTGGGAACATATATAATAAATCATTAGGCCAAGCAGGTTCACCATAATAATTGTGTCCCATACCTTTAGCTAATTTTGCTCGTAATACTGGATCTGTTAAATCGGGCTTTTTAATAACAGCCATTTTTATCTCCTTATTTTAAAATATATTTAATTTTTTATAATAATTTTTTCTCTATTTATATATTAATATACAATAATCATTAATTATCGTATATTAATATAAATAAGTTTTTATAGTGGACCAGAAATACCTTGTTTACGGATCATTAAGAAATGCATTAACATAAATACTGCAGTTAATAGTGGTAAGACAAAAGTATGTAAACTATAAAAACGTGTTAGTGTCGCTTGTCCTACACCTACACCACCACGTAATAATTCAACTAATGTTGTCCCTACAACAGGGATTGCATCAGGTACACCCGTTACAATTTTAACAGCCCAGTATCCTACTTGATCCCAAGGTAATGAATAACCTGTAACACCAAAAGAAACAGTACAAACTGCCATAGTTACTCCTGTTACCCATGTTAATTCACGAGGACGTTTAAACCCTCCTGTTAAATAAACACGACAAACATGTAAAATCATTGATAAAACCATCATAGATGCTGACCAACGATGAATTGAACGAATTAACCAACCAAAGTTTACTTCTGTCATTAGATAATTAATTGAAGCAAAAGCTTCTGCTACTGTTGGACGATAATAAAAAGTCATAGCAAAACCTGTTGCTACTTGTACTAAAAAACAAGTAAATGTAATTCCACCTAAACAATAGAATATGTTTACATGAGGAGGTACATATTTACTTGTAATATCGTCTGCAATTGCTTGAATTTCTAAACGTTCTTCAAACCAATCGTAAATTTTACTCATTTTTTTATAATTATTTAAATAATTTCATAAATAGACTAAATTAAATTTTATTAATTTTTTATTAATAGATTTATATATATTATAAACAATATAATTATCAAAATCAATTATTATTTATAATTATACCGTATTTTTTTAAACTTTGTTTTAATTCAAATATATCATATTTTTGAATTTTTTCTAAATTAAAAATTGTCTCATTAAATGTATACAAAAAATTCGATTTAAATGAGATTAAATCTCCAATTTTATTAATATTAATTTTTTTTAAAATAAAATAAAGACGTGAAGTTAATTCTAAATTTAAAATATCAAATTCTAAAATGTTTACCTTTAAATTTTTATTTATATATATTTTTTCTAAATTATTTTTTGTTTTATAGTTTTTAAAATTTAAATTTATATTTTTTAATTTTTTAGATAATACTAAATCATATTTTTTTGATTTTTTATTTACTATATAGTAATTTTTTAAATAACTTTTTTTATTTTTATATAATAAACAAAAATAAAAAAAGTTATTTAAAAAATTACTATTTTTATAAGAAAAAATGAAATTTATATTTTTAAATTTAATAAAATTATTGAGTAAAATATTTTTTTTGGTACTTACTAAATCAATTTTTTTTTTATAAAAATAACAATTAGTTAATTGTATAATTTTTTTATTAAAATATAAAAAATTAAACTTGTTGAAATATAATTTTGTTTTATATTGATTAAAAAAATTAATTTTAAATTGCTGTAAAGGCAAAAATAATTTAATTAAAATTTTAACCGTTTTATGAATTGCAGAACGGGGATCTATAGTTCCATTTGTCCAAATTTCTAAGAATATTGTTTCTTTTTTTGTTATTGAATTTTTTACTTCTATTTTATAATTAACTTTTTTTATCGGAGAAAAAATAGCGTCGATTGGAAAATAACCTATCTTATTAAAACCTATTTTATTTATTTTTTCAAAATCATTATAATTATTTTTATTATTATACATTAATTTATCAAATTCAACGGATTTCAGTTTATTATCAAAAATATAATTTATGAGATTATACTTTTTTTTTTTTATTAATGAATTTGTTAATATATTAGAATTAGATAAAAATTGTTTTTTATTTAATTCACGCTGTTTTTTCCATTTTTTATATTTATTAAATAAAAATATATTTTTTTTATTTGATAATAAATTTATTGGTTTTTGTTTTTCTAATAATTCTACTAATTTTGAATAATTTTTGGAACTTGGTGTATGTGTTAAATATTTTTTACCAGAATGAATCAAAAATTTAATATTTAATTGTCCTTTATGATTCAAAGTTGCGATATATTGATCTGGATCAATAGATTTTATAAAAAAAGGTAATTTTAAATCTCTAGCTCTTATAATACCTGGACCTTTAACATTTAAAAAACCTATTTGTGGTGAAAAAAATTTAAATTCAGATTTTAAAGTAATTTGTTTTATATTTAGTAATATATCTAAAATACACTCGCGCATTCCAGGTAAGGTATCATATTCATGAGATGTACCGATAATTTTAACAAAAGTAATAGCTGTACCTGGCAATTCTGATAATAAACCTCGTCTTAGTGTATTTGCAATTGTAAGTGCTTGTCCAGAACTCCACGGACCTAATTCAAATCTTCCATAAAATGTTGTTGGATTAACAATTTTAGAATCAATACATGATATTAAAGTATATTTCATTTTATTATATTATTTAATTTATTTTTAATTAAAAATTTATATATTTGATTATATTTATAATCAAATATATAAATTTTTAATTAAACACGTCTTTTTTTAGGTGGTCGGCAACCATTATGAGCAATCCCTGTAATATCCCGAATTAAAGTGATTTGTAAACCAGCGTCGATTAATCCACGTATAGCTGTTTCACGTCCAGGGCCCGCTCCTTTAACCATAACTTTAGCTTGTTTTAAACCCTGATCCATAGATTGTCTTGCAGCAATTTCGGCAGCAGTTTTAGCCGCAAAAGGAGTTGATTTTCTTGCACCTTTAAAGCCACATGAACCTGCCGAAGACCACGAAATTACTTTACCCTTTAAATTTATAATTGTAACAATTGTATTATTAAATGTTGATTGAATATGAACAACTCCCTTAGGAAGTTTATTAGACTTTATTTTTTTTGATGTAACTTTTCGAATTTGTTTTGCCATAATTTTATTTTTATTTAATTAACCTTGACGTTGTTTATGTTTGGGATTTTTACAAATAACTAAAATTTTTCCTCTTCGTCGAATTAAACGACATTTATCACACATTTTTCGAACTGATGGGCGTACTTTCATTTTAATCAATATTTTTTTGCTATATTTTTCTTTCTCTTTTTTATTTATTATTTTTTATTTGATTTAAAACGATAAATTATTCTACCACGTGTTAAATCATATGGGCTTAATTCAATAATGACTAAATCCCCTAATAAAATTTTAATAAAATTTCGTCGTATTTTCCCAGAAATATGCGCAATAACTTGAAAACCATTTTCAAGTTCTACGCGGAATATTCCGATAAACATAGGTAAACATAATTAATAATTAATAATTAATAATTTATTTGTTTTTCCCCGTTTCCACACCGTACATGAAACTTTCATTTCATACGGCGTTCTATAAAAAAATTAATTAATTTTTTTAATTAGAAGTCATTTCTCAACTATCATTACTAGTATCTTTGATATTTTACTTCTGCTCTAATTTTATAGTTTTTAACTATAAAAATTTTCCTCGTTCCCTAAATTTTATCTATACAAATATGTCATTAGGAATCTACTCTAAATATAGTTTTTATAATTAAATAATTGGTCATTCATAATCTAAAATCTTACTAAACCAAAAAATATATTTTTTATATTCGTAGATTTGTCAATCTTTATTAGATATTCTATCCATAGACTTTATTTTAGATACCCGATTTATTAAAATCGTCTTTATCGAGCTTCATACTTATAATATAGCATGTCGAAATTTTAGTAATAATGTTTTTAAATTAATTATTATTCATTCCATTATTTAAAAAGAGAGTTCTATTAATATAAAAATATTATATTAATGCCTAAGTTTATGAATTACTTAGAAACGAGTCACACTTAGATAAACACTGAGTCACGACACCTTGCATTTCAATTAAATTTTCTTTTTCTAAATTCAATTTACCAAATAGAAAATAATACTTCGCCACCAATTTTATTATTTCTAGCTTCTTGATCTGTCATTAAACCTTTTGATGTTGAAATAATAATAGTACCCATACCGTTTAATATTCTTGGAATAGTTTTATAACTAGAATAAACACGAAGACCAGGTGAACTTAAACGTTTTAAATTTGTTATAGAGGGTTTTTTTAAATTACCGCTATATTTTAATTTTATTTCAATTAAATCTAAAGGGTTTAATGATATTTTTACTGATTCAATATAGCCTTGTTTTTTTAAAATTTCACTTATTCTTTGATTTGTTTTTGTATTTAAAACGTTAACAGTTTCATGTTTTGCTAAATTAGCATTACGTATACGTGTTAACATATCACTAATAGTATCATTTATCATAATTTTAATTTTAATTTTAAAATAATATTTTTATATTTTTTTAAAAGGCATCCCAAACTCTTTTAATAAAGTGAATGCATCATTATCTGTTTTTGCAGTTGTAATAATTGAAATATCCATACCTCGAATTTGATCAATTTTATCATAATCAATTTCGGGGAACATTAACTGTTCTTCTAAACCTAAACTATAATTACCTAACCCATCAAAACTTTTAGGGTTTATTCCCTGAAAATCACGAATACGAGGTAAAGCTAAAGAAATAAATCTATCTAAAAAAGCATACATACGATCTCCTCGTAATGTAACACTAATACCAACAGCTGTTTTCGCACGAAGTTTAAAAGCTGCAATTGCTTTTTTTGAACGTGTTAATATACCACGTTGACCGGCAACTAAACTAATTTCATTTAATGAAGTATCTAATATTTTCGAATTCAGTGCAGCTTCTCCTAAACCCCTATTTATTACAATTTTTGAAATTTTAGGTACCTGATGAATATTTTTTAAATTTAACTGTTTAACTAATTTTGGTATAATTACTTCTTTATATTTTATTTTTAAACGTTCCATATTATATATTTTTTTATAAAAATTCAAAACTTATTCACTTTATTTTATACAAAATCTTATTATAAAACTTCTGGTGCTAAGGAAACAATTTTTGTAAAATCTTTTTCTCTCAACTCTCTAGCAACCGGTCCAAAAACTCGAGTTCCTCGAGGATTGTCGTCTTTATTAATAATAACGGCAGCATTATCATCAAAACGAATAAATGTTCCATTATTACGTTGTATTTCTTTGCTAGTTCTTACAATAACCGCCCGAACTTTATCAGATTTTTTTAAAGGCATATTTGGAGTAGCTTGTTTAATAACACCTATTATAATATCACCAATTTTAGCACTTTGTTTATAACTTCCTCCTAAAATGCGAATACACATTAACTTTTTTGCACCGCTATTATCAGCTACATTTAAAATTGTTTGTGGTCTAATCATAATATTTTATAGTTTTTTATTATTTATATATTATTTGTGTTTTAATAGGCATTTTATGACCTGCAATTGTTAAAGCTTTTTTTGCTACTGGTGTTGTTACTCCTCTAATTTCAAAAATAACTTTTCCAGGTTTTACAACAGAAACCCAATATTCAGGTGTTCCTTTTCCTGAACCCATACGGCTTTCAGCAGCCCGCATGGTTACAGGTTTATCAGGAAAAATTCTAATCCATAATTTACCATTACGTCTTACATAACGAGTTAAAACACGACGACCTGATTCAATTTGACGAGATTTAATCCAACCAGGTTCTAACGCTTGTAAACCATAATCACCATAAGCAATTTTATTACCACGATTAGCTTTTCCACGCATTTTTCCACGATGATGTCTACGAAATTTTGTTCTTTTTGGTTGTAACATAATTTATTTTAATTTTTTTGTATATTTTTTATTATTTATTAATTTTAAGTTTTTTCTCCTTTAAATAACCAAACTTTAATACCTAAAATTCCATAAATTGTTTTTGCTGTTTTATAAGAATAATCAATATCAGCACGTAAGGTTTGTAATGGCACACGTCCTTTACGAACCCATTCTGTACGTGCAATTTCAGCACCATTTAATCTACCAGAAATTTGTATTTTAATTCCTTTTAATTTAGTAAATCTTGTACGATTTAAAGTTTTTTTTAAAGCGCTTCTAAAAGGTACACGTTCTTCTAATTGTTGAATTAAATAATCAGCTAATACTGAAGCTTCTGAATAAATATCTTCTACTTTAAAAACATTTAAAATAATTTCAACCTTGGGTAAATTTTTATTAAGGCGTTCCTTATAACAGATATTTTCCAATATACTTTTTAATTCTGTTAAACTCTCTTTTGTATTTTTACGATTTAAGATTTTACTAGGTAATGCAGTATTAATTGAAACTTCTACCAAATCAATCGGTTCTTTTGTTTCAATATTTTGTGTTGTTCTATAACGTTTAATTAAAACATCAATAATATGTGCTTTTGAATACTTTTTAAAAATATAAGAACGGATATTTTTATCTTCTAAAATTAAACGTGGATAATTATCAAATTTTGAAAACCAAACTGAACGATGTTTTTGTGTAATACCAAGTCTTAAACCTAAAGGATGAACCTTTTGACCCATAATTTTTGCCTTCTAATTTTAATAATCTTTTTTATTTGTTAAATAAATTAACGTTTTAATTTTTTATCTTTTTTTATATGACCTTTAAATGTTCTTGTTGGAGCAAATTCCCCTAGTTTATGACCAACCATTTGATCAGTTATAAAAATAGGAATATGCTCACGACCATTATGAACTGCTATTGTATGACCAATCATAATAGGAACAATAGTTGAAGAACGGGACCAAGTTTCAACAACTTTTTTCTCATTATTTTTATTCAATTGTTGAACTTTTTTTAATAAATGCTCTGCTACAAAAGGACCTTTTTTTAATGAACGAGACATAGTTTTTCCTTAATAAATTAAAAAATGTTTAGTTAATAATAAAACCATCTATTTATTTATATATTTTAGTTTAATATATAACTAATTTTTAAATGATTTACGTCGTTTAATAATAACTTTATCACTATATTTTGATTTTTTACGAGTTCTAACACCTAGTGCTGGTTTACCCCATAAACTTACAGGTTTTTTTCTACCAATCGGTGAACGACCTTCACCCCCACCATGAGCATGATCACATGGGTTCATAGCAATTCCTCGAACTTTTGGTCTTTTACCTAACCAACGCATTGCACCTGCTTTACCAATTCTTATATTATTTGCTTCTACATTTCCAACTTGACCAATTGTTGCCCAACAATTTTGAGATAATAAACGAACTTCTCCCGAAGGTAAACGTAAAGTAACATAATTATTTTCTTTTGCTACAATTTGAGCAACACAACCTGCTGAACGAGCTAATTTACCGCCCGAACCAGGTTTTAATTCAATATTATGAACTTCTGTACCTAATGGAATAAATTTTAATGGTAAACAATTTCCTATAGAAATAGGAGCTGACGGAGAAGCTAAAACTGATTGATTTATTTTTAATCCTCGTGGATGTAAAATATAACTTTTAGATCCATCATCATGAATTAATAAAGCAATACGTGCTTTACGATTTGGGTCATATTCTATTGTTTTTACTTTTCCATTAATTCCTACTTTACTACGTTTAAAGTCAATTAAACGATATAATCGTTTATGCCCGCCTCCGCGATGACGGCTTGTAATTACTCCTCTATTATTACGACCTTTTGAACGAAATAGCCAAAAAGTTAAAGATTTTTCCGGCGAAACTTTTGTAATTTCATTAAAATCTGAAACAGATCTACTACGTGTGCCTGATGTATAAGGCTTATAAAATCTAATACCCATAAATAACCTTTTTTTTAAATTTTTTTTATAATTTTATTTAATCATTTTGCCCAAAAATAGGTATTTTTTGGTTTGGTTTAATTGTAATGATTACTCTTTTATAACGTACTTTATAACCTTGTTTTAACCCTAAGCGTTTTTTTTTTGTTGGAGGTAAATGTGTATTTACAGAAGTAATATTAATTTTAAATAAACCTTCTAAAATTTTTTTAATTTGTGGTTTAGTTAATCTTTTATCAACATCAAATGTATATTTATTCTTTTCAATTAAACGAAATGATTTTTCTGTAATTACAGGATATTTTATTAAATCAATCATATTTTATTTTTTTATTAATTTTTAAATACAGATTTTTAAAAAAGTTTATTTTTTAAAAAAATTTAATATCTTTACTATTTATTTTTTAGAATCATTTTTATGATTAATTTAATTAATTATTAAATAAAAATAATTAATTATTAAATAAATATTATAATATGTAAAGTATTAAATATATTATATATTTATTTATATTCTATTTAATAATATAAAAAACAAAAATTTTTTATTATAAGTTATTTTAATTAAAATTTTTATTTTGACACTTTATTTATTTTGTTATAGAATAATTTATAATAAGTTTTTAATATCATTTTTATTTTTTTTTATTAAAAAAATTATCACTCAAATAAATTATAAATTATTCTCTAGTAGAAAAATCAACATTATTAAATAATAATGTAAAGTAAATAGTTTTTTATATTATTTTACTTAAAAATTTATAAAAATTTTTTATTTAACAATTATGTACGATTCTTACGTTGATGATCAAACAAAAAGTGTAGGTCATGTTACACAAATTATTGGGCCTGTAGTTGATATAGCTTTTTCCTCAAATAAAATGCCCAATATTTATAATGCCATTTTAATTATAGGAAAAAATCAAGCTGACCAAGATATCGCTGTAACATGTGAAGTTCAACAATTATTAGGGGATCATTGTATTCGTGCTGTTGCCATGAATGCGACAGATGGTTTAATGCGAGGAATGGAAGCAATTGATACAGGAAACCCATTAACAGTACCTGTAGGACCAACGACGTTAGGTCGTATTTTTAATGTTGTTGGAGAACCAGTAGATGGTCTAGAAGATGCTGCTCATGAAAACAGTTTACCTATCCATAGATCAGCGCCAGCATTTGTAGATTTAGATACTCAATTATCTATTTTTGAAACTGGGATTAAAGTTGTTGATTTATTAGCACCATATCGTCGTGGTGGTAAAATTGGATTATTTGGTGGTGCCGGCGTTGGAAAAACTGTTTTAATTATGGAATTAATTAATAATATTGCAAAAGCACACGGTGGTGTTTCTGTATTTGGTGGTGTTGGTGAAAGAACACGTGAAGGTAATGACCTATATATGGAAATGAAAGAATCTGGTGTTATTCAAGAAGATAATATCAGTGAATCAAAAGTAGCCTTAGTTTACGGTCAAATGAATGAACCGCCTGGAGCACGTATGCGTGTTGCTTTAACAGCTTTAACAATGGCTGAATATTTTCGTGATATAAATAAACAAGACGTATTATTGTTTATTGATAACATTTTTAGATTTGTACAAGCTGGATCAGAAGTATCAGCTTTATTAGGGCGTATGCCATCTGCTGTAGGTTACCAACCAACACTTGCAACAGAAATGGGTGGTTTACAAGAACGAATTACATCAACAAAAGATGGTTCAATTACATCTATTCAAGCAGTATATGTACCAGCTGATGATTTAACTGACCCAGCTCCAGCAACAACATTTGCACACTTAGATGCTACAACTGTATTATCTCGTGGCTTAGCTTCTAAAGGTATTTATCCAGCAGTAGATCCATTAGATTCAACATCAACAATGTTACAACCTTGGATTGTTGGAGAAGAACATTATACATGTGCTCAGAATGTTAAAGAAACATTACAACGATATAAAGAATTACAAGATATCATTGCGATTTTAGGTCTAGATGAACTTTCAGAAGAAGATCGACAAGTTGTAGCTCGCGCTCGTAAAATTGAACGTTTCTTATCACAACCTTTCTTTGTTGCAGAAGTATTTACGGGTTCTCCAGGAAAATATGTAAGTTTAAAAGAAACAATTCAAGGTTTTAATAAAATTTTAAGTGGTGACTTAGATGATTTACCAGAACAAGCTTTTTATCTTGTAGGAAATCTTGAAGAAGTTGTTGCTAAAGCAGCGACTTTATAAAAAATGATTAGGTTTAATTATCTATAATTTTATTTATAATTTAAAATGAAGGTTTTTTATGAGTTTACAAGTATGTATTATGACTCCTGATAAAATTTTTTGGGATGAAGAAGCAGAAGAAATTATTTTACCAACAAACACTGGCCAAATGGGCGTTTTACCAAAACACGCTCCTTTAATTACAGCTTTAGATATTGGTGTAATGAGTATACGCCAAGATAATTCATGGAATAGTTTTGCTTTAATGAACGGTTTTGCTTCAATTCAAAACGATAAAGTGACTATTTTAGTAAATTCTGCTGAATCAAAACAAACAATTGATAAAAATGAAGCAGAAAAAGAATTTTTAGAAGCTCAAGAACGTGTTAATAAAACAACTGATGAAAAAGAAAAAGTAGAAGCTGTTTTAGCTTTCAAAAGATCTCGTGCACGTTTTTTAGTTATAAAAGATTAATCGAGTAAAAAATAATAAAAATATATATAATATATATTTTTATTATTTTTTATATTTTGGGGATGGGGGGACTTGAACCCCCACGGTTTATACAACCGGCGGATTTTAAGTCCGCTGCGTCTACCATTCCGCCACATCCCCGTGGTCTTATAACTTTATTTTATATTAAAAAAATTTTTTGTCAATATTTTATAAATTTTTATAAAAATAAATAAATTAATACATCTATTTTAATATGCCAACAATTCAACAATTAGTAAACTCAGCACGTATAAAAATAACAAATAAAACAAAATCACCAGCTTTAAAATCTTGTCCACAAAGACGTGGTGTTTGTACCCGAGTATATACAACAACACCTAAAAAACCAAATTCTGCTTTACGTAAAGTAGCACGAGTACGTTTAACTACTGGTTTTGAAGTAACAGCGTATATTCCTGGGATTGGCCATAACTTACAAGAACATTCTGTAGTATTAGTTCGTGGAGGACGAGTAAAAGATTTGCCGGGTGTTCGTTATCATATTGTTCGAGGTACTTTTGATACAGCTGGTGTTAAAGGTCGATTAAATAGTCGTTCAAAATTTGGAGTAAAACGTCAAAAATAAATAATTTTAAATTATGAAGGAATAAAAAATGTCTAGACGTCATAGAGCAAAAAAACGTGTTATTTCGCCAGATCCTTATTATGATAGTATATTAGTTCATATGCTAGTTAATCGTATTATGAAAGATGGTAAAAAAACATTATCTTATAAAATAGTTTATCAAACTATGCAATTAATTTCAGAAAAAACTGAACAAAATTCATTACAAATATTAGAACAAGCAATTGAAAATGTTAAACCATTAGTTGAAGTAAAAGCTCAAAGAATAGGTGGTTCTGCTTATCAAGTACCAATAGAAGTTAATTCTGAACGTGGAACAGTTTTAGCAATTCAGTGGATTCTTTCTGCTGCTCGTAATAGAGCTGGTAATAGTTCTGTTTTAAAATTAACAAATGAAATTTTAGATTCTTTTGCAAAAACTGGTGGTGCAATAAAACGTAGAACTGAAGTTCATCGTATGGCAGAAGCCAACAAGGCTTTTGCAAAATTCCGCTTTTAAAATTTTTATTTAAAAATAATAAACTAGTAAAATCTAAAAATAATTTATAGAATTTAAATATGCCACGTTCACAAAAAAATGATAATTTTATTGATAAAACGTTTACAGTAGTAGCAGATGTTTTAATAAAAATTTTACCAACATCAAATAGAGAAAAACAAGCTTTTACTTATTATCGTGATGGTATGTCAGCTCAAGCTGAGGGTGAATATGCAGAGTCACTACAAAATTATTACCAAGCTTTAAGATTGGAAATAGATCCTTATGATAGAAGTTATATTTTATATAATATTGGATTGATACATACAAGTAATGGAAAACATGGTAGAGCTTTAGAATATTATTATCAAGCTTTAAAAAGAAATCCTAGTTTACCACAAGCTTTAAATAATATTGCAATTATTTACCATTATAGAGCTGAACAAGCAACAGAAAAATATCAATCAGATGTTGCTAAATTACTTTATGATAAAGCTGCTGATTATTGGAATGAAGCTATTAGATTAGCACCAACAAATTATTTAGAAGCCCAAGCGTGGTTAAGACAACGTAATTTAAAATAAAAATTAAAATCCGTAATCTTTAAAAAAAAATTTTTATTAAAAAATTTAATTTATATAAAAATAAATTATATATAATAAATACACATATACAATTAAGTCTATAAAAAATTAATTGTCTTTTAATTATTAATGTTAACACTTAAAATTTTTGTTTATACTGTAGTAAGTTTTTTTGTTTCATTATTTATTTTTGGTTTCTTATCAAACGATCCTGGTCGTAATCCAAGTGCATAATTTTTTTTGTTAATAAATTGATAATTATTAATTTAAAATTTACTAAATATAAAATATATAAAAAATATCTTTATTTTTTTATTAATAAAAAAATAAAGATAAAATAGAAGGAGATTTTTTTTATGACTGCTGCATATTTACCATCAATTTTAGTACCATTAGTTGGATTAGTTTTTCCAGCTATTGCAATGACGTCAATTTTTATGTATATTGAAAAACAAGAAATCAATTAAATTTTAAAATTTCTACAAAACAAACACATTAAAATTTCTTATGGAAAGTCCCGCTTTTTTCTTTTCAATTTTTATTGGATGTCTTCTATTAAGTATTACTGGTTATTCGCTTTATGTTGGATTTGGTCCTCCTTCAAAAACCTTACGAGATCCTTTTGAAGAACATGAAGATTAATTAAAAAATATTTTATTTTAATTTTTAATTAAAAATTAAAATAAAATATTTTTTAAAATATAGGTTAAATTCCTATAAATCTTAAATGTAATAAATATTTTTTGCATCCAGTGGGGTTTGAACCCACGATGTCCTTTTAGGAAGCGGATTATGAGCCCGCTGCTTTCGACCACTCAGCCACAGATGCTATAGATAAAATAATATTATTTTATATTATTTTATCTTACTATTTAATCAAAGCAAGATAAAATAATATAAAATAATATAAAATAATATTATTTTGCTAAAGTTTGCCAACTCATAGTAACATCATCTAAAATAACTGAGCCGTTATAAATTTCTAGAAGAATTACTAAAAATACTGCAAATAAAGCCATAAAAATACCCATTAATACTGTCGTACCCCAACCAGGAGCAACTTTACCATATTCTGAATTTAAAGGACGTAATAAAGTTCCTAATGCTGTTGACATACCTAAATTTTCAGTGTCTTTTTGTGCTGCCATAAAACAAAATGATTTAATTATTAGTTTTACTTTCTGTAATTAAAAAAAAATAACATATAAAATATATATATATATTTTATAAAAAAAATAGATAAGTATCTTTATCTATTTAATGATACGAGGGGGTTCACGAAAAAAAATTGAAAAGAAAATAATACCTAATGTTCCTACTAATAAAAAAGTATAAACTAAAGCTTCCATAAGAAAAAATAAAAAAATATATATATATTTAATTTATATATCTAGTAATAAGATACTAGATATATAAATTAAAATTTATTAAACAGATTGACGTCGACTTGATGTATCTCCTAATTTTAAGAAAGCACCAAATTCAATTTGATCATCAATACCTTCATCAATACCTGCAAAAACGTCACGGAAAATTGTACGTGCACCGTGCCAGATATGACCAAAGAAGAATAATAAAGCAAAACTTAAGTGTCCGAATGTGAACCATCCACGTGGACTACTACGGAATACACCATCAGATTGTAAAGTTGAACGATCAAATTCAAAAATTTCACCTAGTTGTGCTCGACGAGCGTATTTTTTAACTGTTGCTGGATTAGTGAATGATACACCATCAAGTTCTCCACCGTAGAATGTTACTGAAACACCTACTTGTTCGATACTATATTTAGATTCAGCTCGACGGAATGGAACATCGGCACGAACAACTCCATCTTTATCTAATAAAACAACTGGGAATGTTTCAAAGAATGTTGGCATACGTCGTACAAATAATTCGTTACCATCTTTATCTTTGAAAACAGAGTGGCCTAGCCAACCTACTGCAATACCATCTCCACTATTCATTGCTCCTGTACGGAATAAACCACCTTTTGCTGGATTATTACCAATATAATCATAAAAAGCAAGTTTTTCAGGAATTTGAGCCCATGCTTGCGATAATGATTTACCCTCAGATAGACTATTTTGTACTCGTTTATCAATTTCTTGTTGGAAGAATCCTAAATCCCATTGGTAACGAGTTGGGCCGTATAATTCAATTGGAGTTGTTGCTGAACCATACCACATTGTACCTGCAACAACAAAAGCTGCCCAAAAAACAGCTGCAATTGAACTTGATAATACTGTTTCAATATTACCCATACGTAAGCCGTTGTATAAACGTTGAGGTGGTCTAACACATAAATGGAATAATCCGGCTAAAATACCTAAAATTCCAGCAGCGATGTGATGAGACGCGACACCTCCGGGGTTGTAAGGATCAAAACCATCTGGTCCCCATGATGGAGCTACCGGTTGAACACTTCCTGTTAAGCCATACGGATCAGAAACCCAAATACCAGGACCAAATAACCCTGTAACATGAAATGCACCAAAACCAAAACATAAAACACCAGATAAAAATAAATGAATTCCAAAAATTTTTGGAAGGTCTAATGCAGGTTTTCCAGAACGTGGGTCACGGAATAATTCTAAATCCCACATAACCCAATGCCAGATAGCGGCAAAAAATAATAAACCAGATAAAACAATATGCGATGCAGCAACACCTTCATAACTCCAAATACCTGGATTACTTGCACTTTCACCAGTAATTGTCCAGCCACCCCAAGATTGGGTAACACCTAAACGAGTCATAAAAGGTAATACAAACATACCTTGTCGCCACATTGGGTTTAAAACTGGATCTGAAGGATCAAAAACAGCTAATTCATAAAAAGCCATTGAACCCGCCCAACCAGAAACAAGAGCTGTATGCATTAAGTGAACAGCGATTAAACGACCTGGATCATTTAAAACAACCGTATGAACACGATACCATGGTAATCCCATAAATTATTATATATATAAATAAATTTTTTACTTTCTTTCTTTTATAATGAATATTATTTAATATAATATTATTTAAATTATAGACTTTTATTATAATTTATTATAATAAAATTTATATTAAATGTCAAATCTTCTATATTTATTAATTTAATTAAAAACTTTAATAATCAGGTGCTGCGTCTTGTATACTTTTTATACCTGATTTTTTTAAAAAAGCTTTTTTTATTTGCTGGGCCTGTTCTAATTAAAATTTTCCATTAAATTACGTCCTTCTTATATTAAAAACTTAGTATTTTGACTATCTCCTCGTATATATCTCTCTGCGCATTAACCTGTGATAAAGGCTTGCTCGTTATAATCGAAGATAGAACTGTAAATAAATGTAAAGGAAATCTAAAGAGAGGGAAACTAATGAATAAAAATGCGAATTCTGAGATAGGGCATATTAAAAATGTTGTAGAGAGCATAGAAGCAAAAGTAAATCAACAGGCTGAGCAAATAGCGGTAGTACATTAGATTTATTAATTTTCTTCTATTAGCTCAATTCTTTTTTTTAGGTCTTCCTGGGATAGCGCTTTAGTGTATTTTTGCGTCGTATCAATTCGAGCATGACCAACAATTTGGCGTACTAGCTCAATATCTTTGCTATTTCTCCAATACTTATCAATAAATCCATGTCTGAAGCTATGCGACGTAATTCTTCGCCCTCTTTCTTTAAAATCTGGGATCTCTTTTAACAATTGATTGAAATCATTTGTTGTCGTGGCTCTACTTAAGGGCTGATTACGGCCTTTGGTTGAGAAAATAAAAACATCTAACTGGGGTGAGTTTATATAGTCCTTAATCTTAGCGGTTTCAAAATTAAACAAAATACCTTTCGATTGCAGCAAGTATTGTAAATCAAAAATTCGATTTTTCAAAAGTTGTCGTTTATTAGTAGCCACATACGCTTTCTTATTAACTGGCCCGCCTTTTTTTCTAGAGTATTGTAAATAGTTTTTATTTATTAAAATAAATATTTGATTAAAATCGAGCTCAAGCATTTCAGAAATACGCCCCCCCGTTAAAAATAATAGTGTACTAAGTATTCTAAAACGGGCTTTTTTTAATTCTGAGCCGGCATATGAATGAGTAATGTAATTAATAATAATTTTATAGTCCTCTTCTAAAATAGGGTCATTATCTTGTCGTCGTTTACGATCTTGACGTTTTCTTTTCAATTCTTGTTTTTGTCTTTCCGTATTTTCAATTTTAATTTTATAGTCTTTTAATTCTTGTAGAATTTTCTGAGATTCTTGATTCATCTTTAATAACGAGACGTTTTTATCTTTCAAATCTGTTATTTCACTAGAAAGACGCTCGCTTTGCTCCATTAATAGTTTTGTATTTTCTGCTGCTTGATACGACAGCAACTTTAAAGTATCAAGTATATCTTGGTTTGAGGGGGTGATATAACCGCCTAACTTTTCAATAAAAGCCGAAAGAGAGTATTGAGCTTGCGGGATGGCAAGATTGTCAATCATCTCCTCTTTTAAGTGTTCGGGGATTAGTTCCGAATTTCGGATTTTATCGTGAAGGGACTTCACCTTAAGTGCGGTTTGGGCATTATCTTTTTTTATAAGTGAACTAATTTCAGCGGACTCTTTCGCTTTTTGAAAATCGGAAACAAAAATATACGTGTTATAATATTCGAAATCACCGCGGGAAATTTGTCGAAACTTTAAGTCCGGTTCTTTAGTTAGCTCTTGATTATAGATTTGTACTGCTTGCAATATATACTGATCTAAATTTTGTAATTCAAAAAATAATTCACTAGTAAATAGATGTTTTTTATACTGGGCATCATATGCGCGCGTTGCCGGTCGTTTCAGAGTTGGGTGATCTTTGTAATGTGCGCTATGCCATTGGCGATACTTATGGGGTTGTTTGTGTACGGATAGTACAAATATTAGATTAGCTTTTATAGCATTATTAACCCCTTCAATAAGTTGATTTTGACGTGGTGTACTTTCAGTAGTCGAAAGCTCTATATGGTGACTTTCACAAAAGTGCTGAATACTTGTAGCCACGTATGTGGGGTTGGAGTCGGAATGTATAATTTCCGGGTATCGTCGTTCCTGAATTAATTTTTTATATAAGTTTAATATATCATCAGCCGTGCAATAAATATTAACAGCTCTCGGATTGCCTTCTTGGGGGGCTTTTTTATAAATAAATCCTAATATTGCTTTGGTTTTATTGTTTACAACTAAAAATAGTACTTGACTTTTATTAAAGAAGGTCTCATCAACACTCCAAATATTATGATTAGTGACGTATTCACGGTTTATTTTATTTGTTATAATATCTGAATTGTACGGTTGATTATTTTTTTTGAGCATATTTTTTTTTTAGAAACAAATCTATTTATTAATAAAATATAAGATAAAATAAGTATTAAAATAATAAAGTTTTATTAATTTTAAGTTTAAAAATATAATAAAAATTTTATTATATTTTTATATTTCCTATATTAAAATAAATTAACAAATAAGTAATTTTTAACAACCATAAACTTTATAAACAAAATATTAATAATTGGGATACCCAAATGGAATATATTGATTTTTTGGGTTACAGTTTAGCAAAATTCCAAATCTCTATAATTTGGTTGTTAAAACAAAATTATGAGGACGACAAATTTAAATTAAAAATAAAAAAACTTATTTTTAATTATTTAAAAGATAATTTTAAAGTCTTAGATCATATTATAATTGCCCTTTTTTATGAAAACATTGTTATTAAACAAAAAAATCAGAAAATATTTTGTCATTTAGTAGAATAAAAAACAAATTATCCATTTTTAAAATAGATGTATACGCAAAATATTATTCTAAGTATTAAACATTGTATGAAGATTTAAAAAGAATTAAAACGGATGATTAGGAATTCTTTTCATTTATTCATAACAGTTATTCTAAACCCTACAATAATGAGGAATTCATAAACACATGTTTACATATGATTTACGAAGAAGATTCCTTATTTGAAGAAAAATATGATTAAATAAAAAAACTAAAAATAAATAAAAATATGGATATAAAAAACAAAAATAAAAAATGGGATTTCAAGATAAGTTATTACAATTAGGTATAAAAAATTTAACAGAAGAATTAAAAATTATGTATAGGTTGAGAGAAGGAAAAGAAATAAAACAATATAGAATAGAGTTTGATACAAATCTCATGCTTTTAGAATTAGAAGTTGAATTTGTTCATGGAATTTATTTTAAATCCAAATAGGAACTATATAAAGATTTAAATATTAAAGAAGTAAACTATGAAAAATCTTTAAATGTATTAAAACAAAATCCACAAATATTAAGTAATCTATTAATAAAAAGCATTAGAAACAAGCTAAACACATTTTATAACAAATAAATTAGTTTGCCATCATCATCATTTTAAAATATGGATTGTAATTTGAATCACAATAACAATCTTAGACTATCTACTATTGGACCATTATCAATGGTAAGTCCTTCTAATAAATAGTATCTTTTAAATCTGATTTTTTATTAATAGGAATTTTTATTTTAAAATATATTAAATTTTTTATAATAATCTTTTCTCTAATTATATATTTATTATATTAACTATATTAATTTCAGTTTGATATTAAACAAGGTACTGTTAATAACATTAATAATAATTTATACATGTTATGAGCTTAACAGTATTCGAACCTGTATTTAATACTTAGGAGGTACTTGTCTTATCCATTAGACTATAAGCTCTTAATAAATAATATTAGATATTAATTGTAAAATCATAATCTAAAAGTTTGATGTTGATAAATAATTCCGAAATAATTCCAAAATAATTTTAATTCAGTAATTTTTCTTCATGTTTTATTTAATTAAATTAATAAAATAAGTTAATTAATAAATATTTAATTTATAATAGTAATAAACTTATAAATTTATTGATCTTATTATTATTTTTTTATTTATAATCTATTCTTCGTTAAACATTTTTATAAACTTATGATCTATAATATTAAAACGTATATGTATAGTTAAATATTAAACTAAAAAATAATTTGACAAAATTGTTTAAAAATAATTATAATAAATATTAAGTTTCAAAAAATCCTTTTTAACAAAATGATAAAGTTAATATTTCACTAGCATATATGATATGTACTTTTCTATTAAATAGATACGTAAAATTTTTTTTTCAAATTTACGGTTATAACTGGGGTTGTATAATTTATTTGGAATGTAAAAATATATATATAAATTGGTTGATATTATTTAAACTTTATTTGTTTATAAATTATTTTTTTAAAAAATAGGTAAATATTATTTTAAAAGTAATAGATATGTATATACTTATATTTACTAAGCTTCGTCCCAATTACGAGGCAAGTACACAATTAGTCCCGCTATAAGTAAAGACTATATAAGTTAAACAAGAGTTTTTACTAATAACTAATGTTCTTATTCGCCGCACCCCATTTAATAGTTAGCAGATATGGTTTACTATACCTTATCTTTAATTACGTATTCGTCAAGAACAAATTGAATATAGGTGTTTATTTAACCAAGTTTTCATGAAGCCTAACAATAAATTGTTGAAAATTTTAAATATTAATATACATATAAATATTTAATTTGATATATCCGAAAGTAACAAATTAAAGTCATTGTTAGCACAAAATAAGTTATCTCTTTTTAAAGCTTAAATATATATAAAAACAAACAAAACTATGCCAACTTTAAAGACCAATGATACTTACAAAATAGATTATAGTAAAATAGATTTCAGTAAAATAGAGTATAACTCTAATTTCTATATTTTAGAAAAAATTGTTTTAAATTTATTAACCGATAAAGATTTGTTTAATTATTTTATAAAAGATAAAAATTTAGTAGAAAAACGTAAATTTTTATCTTTATTGTTATTGATATCGACTAATATAACTTTAAATGAATTAATCTATTTAAAAGTTAACGATTTTATGAAAATAATAGATAACTTAAATAACGATTTAAATAATTATAAAGAGTTCGATATCAACGATGAAGAAGAAAAAAAAGAAGAATACTATTTAACTTTAAAAGTAGATTCTTATGGTAAAGATTTAAATTTAAATTTAGCGTTTAAAGAATTTTTTAAAGAGGACCTATATAAAGATATTATAGGGAATAAAGAAAATATGGATCCAGTAGTATCTTCTATTATAAGCCATAAGCGCCTCAGCACTGTAAACTTAAGAAAAGATATAAATGAACAAATTGTTGAATTACTTTATATTCAACAAAATAATAAATTATTAAATAATTTATTATTTTATTAAATATATTATATTAGTACAAGTATACATATAAACTACCTTCTAAATAGAAAATATCGTATTTTTGTTCTTATACTTTTCCCAGATAAAATAAACAATTTTAAAACTTGTATTCAAAAATTATAACAGAATCGGGTTCTAAAGGAGACCTAATTATCGTTTTTTTTTAATAAATCTGAAGATAATTCCACCAAAGAACGATCCGATAAATGTCCATATAGAGCAAGAGCCTTGTGGGGGGTCAAGTAGTTGAGCAATTTTATTGGGCATAATTGAATACTCATACCTGGGATAAGGTTCATTGAACTCCCTAAATATATCCTCCTTACCATCAGACATACTATCTAAAGGTACTTTTGAAAGGTTATATTTATAAACGTTAAAACAGTTTAAGGTAAAATCTACTATTTTAGCTAAATTTTCGGGACAATAACCTCCGCGAATATCGCCGAGATTGTTAAAATCTTGATCTCTATTCAAACTACCTTCGTTATTATTAGCCTCTACAGAAGAAATATTAGAATCCAAAGACGAACGAGAAGGAATATTATCACTACTTACATGCCTAGATAGACTATTAAGAGGTGGAGTATGAATAGAGGCGGGAGGAGATTCCACTAACACCGCCACTCGTCTCAACACCTGCGGCAAATTGCCTCTCAAAGCCGATAAATCTTGCTCTCTGCTCAAGGCCATACGCTCGATTTACGCCATTCATGTATCGATTAGCTTGTCGCTCAACGTCTCGATCTAATACTCGATTATACCTTTCAGTAAATGTTTCATGTATTCGTGCATTTACTCGTCCATTTACTTCATTATTAATAGAAGCCTCTAGTCTTCGACCAATAACTGGTCCTAAGTTCATATAGAGCATGTTAAAATATACATAAAATATAGTTAACCCGTAAGTCATGCAGTGTAGGAATACTTATTTCACTATTTACATAAACACTTTTAGGTATTAGATTATATATTGTAGTTTTAGAATCTCTTAAAGAAGAAGAATTCATAGCAGAAACTTTAGTATCACCAATATCATAAATTTCCATATCAGAAATTGATTTTTTTAATCCATTTGTGCACCCTTTCATATATGGGTTTGAGAACTCTTCAAATTCAATTGATTTATGTTTTTTAACCGTGCATTCTTCAGTGTATTTATTTTCTTTAAACCTATTCCTCACTCGATTTATCTTAACGAGGAATAGGAGAGTTTAAAAGCTACTTAGAAGGTTCATCTTCTGAATAAGCAGAAGTTAATATACCACCCGGGGGAGGAGAGAAACCTCCTTTACTCGAATCTCTTTGGGCTAAATCTGAATTAAGACTTTTCTTATAATTCGATTTATCATCTACTTAACTAATTATATGGCTTTTTTTTTAACCATACCTAATAAATAATTAATCATAAATAAAATTTTTAAATATATTTTTTTAACAACCATTTATGTAATAAGTATTCGAATACTCCATTACTTTTTTATATTTTAAAATATGATTTATCTATTTAATCTACTTTTTGTGTATTTTTCTAATAAAATATCAGTAACAATCTCATTAAAATCTTTTTTTAAATTATGTTTTGATATAGGTTTTTTATTTATAATTGAACATAATAACTTATCATCATCATTTTTTAATTTTATAAAATTATTGTATAAGTCCGGAATAAAAAGTGATGATAAATCCTGATTTAATAAATATGCATTAGTAACATTAAAAGGATCTTTTTTATTTGGATTAGTAGTTATTAATTCTCCTTCTTTTAATTTAATAAAATTATCCACTGTTAGATTACTTAACTGACTTAGAGTTAAATTTGTATTTATTATTAATAAAAAAGTTAAGAATTTTCTTTTTTCAATTTGATTTTTTTTTCTTATATAATCTTTATAATTTTTTTTATTTTTTAAAAAAGCTAATATTTTTTTCTCTATATCTTCAATCATATTTTTCTAATTATAATATTAAGTCATTGTTATACGAAATATATTGATATTATCTATCAATATATTTCGTATAACAATGACTTATATCTATTTGTTTTTGATGAATTATACTAGTTTTGTTACTAATTGTATTAAAATAATATGACCAATCAATATCACCATTTTCTAAATAATGATCTTTTTTTAAACTATTATAGTTTAATCTATTAATATTATAATAACTAAAATTATAATAGTCGTTTAGATCATAATCGAAGTCATTATTTGTAGAGTTTGGGGTACTATTTGAAATATTATTTTTATAATAATCACTATTAATATTACTTTTTTTATTAAAAGAATTAATATCAATAATATTAGTATTTAAAACAACTTCTTGATTTAATTCAGTTTTATTATCTAAATAATACTAATTACTTTGAATTAAATCTTCATTTTTAGATTTTTCCAAGAGTTGATTTTTATTTAATTTATTTTTAATTAAATTTAATTCTTTAATTGAATTAAAATCCTTATTTATTGGATTTTTAATTCAATTTAATTCTTTAATTATTGGATTTTTAACCGTTTCTAACGATATTGTTGAATTGGTTACAAAAATAAAATTAATTTGTACATTAGCTAGATTTGCTTCTGGAGTACCACCACCATCATCCTCTCTTTTTTTATTAAATTTGTACCCATATTACATGTTTCAGTAGGAGTAATAATTGGTTTTGATGGTTCTATATTATATAGTTTATAAATATATTTCAAATATCTGTATTCATATATGTATTCATATTTATTTAAATATATTCATATGTTTATATTTGTACAAAAATACTGCCAAGGTGTAGAACTAACGTTTGGATTATAAGATAATGTTGCATTTTGATCATACTCAACTTCTTTATCATCTTCCTGAGCTTGAGAATTTCGTAATTGATTTCTCAACTCATTTAGCTCATTCTGAGTATAATTATTGTAGGATTTAATTATAACTTCTAATTGTGGTTTTTCCGAGTTAATTCTTAAATTTAATGCTTTAAAATCAAAAATTATAAAATTTAATCCCTTAGTGCCGTTTTGAATATTTGCTCTTAGTACAATAATTAAAGAAAAATAAACTTCAGATTATTATTATTGTTATTAATTTTTTTACCTTCCTATAAGTATATTTTTTAGTTAATATAATAAATCAAAAAAACTCTATTAAATATATCTATACGCATACTTATATTATACAACTTAAATTTACTATACTTTGATATAGTTTTAATTATTTATCAATTTTTTATAAATAAGAATCAATATAGTATATTGTATAAAATAAATAAAAATAAAATTTTATTTTTAATGGTTCTTAAATTATATATGGTTTTTTTAATTTATATTTATTAATTTTTTAAAAAATTAATAAATATAAATTAAAAATATTATTAAAGGCTTTAAATTAAAAGTGAATTAATATAAATTAATATAAATTAATCTAAAGGTTTCATTGATAATGCAGGTTCATTATCACGATCGATCCCTTTTTCAAAACCAGCTGCAGCTGCACGAGCACGACCAGCGTGCCACAGATGAGCAACAAAGAAGAAGAAACCTAATACGAAATGTGAACAAGCTAACCATGAACGTGGAGAAACGAAGTTAACAGCGTTAATTTCAGTAGCTACACCTCCTACAGAGTTTAATGAACCTAATGGAGCATGAGTCATGTATTCAGCTGCACGACGTTCTTGCCATGGTTGAATATCATTTTTAAGTTTATTTAAATCTAAACCGTTTGGACCACGTAAAGGTTCTAACCACGGACCGCGGAAATCCCAGAAACGCATTGTTTCACCACCAAAAATAATTTCTCCTGTTGGTGAACGCATTAAGTATTTACCTAGACCCGTAGGACCTTGACTTGATGCTACATTAGCACCTAAACGTTGGTCACGAACTAAGAAAGTAAAAGCTTGAGATTGAGATGCTTCAGGACCCGTAGGACCATAAAATTCACTAGGATAAGCTGTATTATTGAACCAAGACATACAACATGCAATGAATCCCATTAAAGAAATAGCAGCTAAACTATATGATAAATATGCTTCTCCAGACCATACAAAAGCACGACGTGCCCAAGCCCATGGCTTAGTTAAAATATGCCAAATACCACCGAAGATTTCTAAAGTACCGATCCAAATATGACCACCAATAATATCTTCCATGTTATCAACACTAACAATCCAACCATCACCACCAAAAGGTGATTTTAATAAGTATCCAAAGATAATACTAGGGTTAATTGTTGGGTTTGTAATAACACGAACATCACCGCCACCAACAGCCCAAGTATCATAGACACCGCCAAAATACATTGCTTTCCAAACAAGTAACCAAGCACCAATACCAAGAATGATTAAATGAATACCTAAAATTGTTGACATTTTGTTTTTATCTTTCCAAACATAAGCAAAAAATGGAAAAGATTCTTCTAATGTTTCTGGCCCAATTAATGAGTGGTAAATACCACCAAAACCTAAAACAGCTGATGAAATTAAATGAAGAACACCTGAAACAAAATATGGAAAAGTATCTACTACTTCACCACCTGGACCTACACCATAACCTAATGTAGCTAGATGCGGTAATAAAATAAGACCTTGTTCATACATAGGTTTTTCAGGAATAAAGTGAGCTACTTCAAATAAATTCATAGCACCAGCCCAAAAAACAATTAATCCAGCATGAGCAACGTGTGCACCTAATAATTTTCCAGATAAATTAATTAAACGGGCATTTCCAGCCCACCAAGCAAAACCAGTTGACTCTTGATCACGACCACCTACACTAAGACTTCCATTAAAGAGCGTTTCCACGTGGTAAAACCTCCTCTGGGAATACTAATGTTTCATGTGGTTGATCTTGAGCAGCCATCCATGCACGAATACCTTCATTTAATAACTGATTTTTTGTATAGAAAGTTTCAAATTCTGGGTCTTCAGCAGCACGAATTTCTTGAGAAACGAAATCATAAGCACGTAAGTTTAATGCTAAACCTACTACACCTAATGCACTCATCCATAAACCTGTTACTGGTACAAATAACATAAAGAAGTGAAGCCAACGTTTGTTAGAAAAAGCAACACCAAAAATTTGAGACCAGAAACGGTTTGCTGTAACCATTGAGTACGTTTCTTCTGCTTGAGTAGGGTTAAATGCACGGAATGTGTTTGCACCGTCACCATCTTCAAAGATTGTATTTTCTACAGTAGCACCGTGAATTGCACATAATAATGCTGCTCCTAATACACCTGCAACACCCATCATATGGAATGGGTTTAATGTCCAGTTATGGAATCCTTGGAAAAATAAAATGAAACGGAAGATTGCAGCAACACCAAAACTTGGAGCAAAGAACCATCCAGATTGACCTAATGGATAAATAAGGAAAACTGATACAAAAACAGCGATAGGCGCTGAGAAAGCAATTGCGTTGTATGGACGAATTTTAACAGCACGAGCAATTTCAAATTGTCGTAACATAAATCCGATTAAAGCAAATGCTCCATGTAGTGCAACAAAAGTCCAAAGACCACCTAATTGACACCAACGTGTGAAATCACCTTGTGCTTCAGGACCCCATAATAATAATAATGAGTGACCCATAGAGTTTGGTGGTGTTGATACAGCAGCTGTTAAAAAGTTACAACCTTCTAAGAATGAACTTGCTAAACCATGACTATACCATGATGTAACAAAAGTAATACCTGTTAACCAACCTCCTAATGCAAAATATGCACAAGGTAATAGTAATAAACCTGACCAACCAACATAAACGAAACGGTCACGGCGTAACCAGTCATCCATCACGTCGAATAAACCACGTTTTTCTTCTGACTTACCAATTGCGATAGTCATATTGAAAATCTCCTAATTTAAAATAAATTTATCATGTTTTAATTAAATATTTTAAAAAACAGTTAATAATATTTATAGTCTATTTATTATATTAAATAAAAATATATACGTATACTATAAATAATTTACTCATATTAACTTAATTATATTAAGTTCTAGTTAAAGAAGTAATCATTTCTTTTTATAAAAATAAAAATTTAATGAAATCACTATATATTATAATAAAAATAATATTTAAATCAAAATCTATAATTATTAATTATAAAAAATAAATGATAGAAATTATAATATGTAATTTTAAAAAATTCTATTTAATTAAACTTATTAATTAATATTAATATAATACAATAATTAATTAGTAATTAGTAATTACTAATAACTAAATAAACTTATTATTTTTTATTTAGTAGTATTTTTAAAAGACTATATATTTTTAACTAATTAATTCAACGCTTTACTTATTTACGTCTTGGATTAGCCGGAGAGATTCTTTTGAGTAGTTATATATGATATTAATGGTTTATTATCATCTTTTTTAAAAATAGCTTCCTTATATAAATAATTTTCTTGAAAAAAGTAGTAAAGAAAAATATTCCACTTCAATATTTTACCTGACTTTGGAGTTATACTTAAAATATTACTGTTCTGGTTCTTATTCTTGTTTTATCTTTATTATACAACTACGTAATTAATTTACCATAAAAACTAGTCATTTAATTCTGCAATAATTTTTAAAAAAGCATCAACCTTTAGATTATTTAATTCGTGCATATTCTGACTTTATTGAAATAAAAAAAGCCCTGGGGGAAAATACGATTGCCGAAATTGGAAAGTTTATTGAAAATAAACAAAATTTTGCAACAATCAAAAACTTAATCGATCAATTAAGTATTGAGACTCCGAATATGTTGTTAGATGGCGAGGGCATAAAGAGTCCCCTTTTTGGAAAGACTATTGTATTTTCAGGTACATTTAAAACTTTTAAAAAGAAAGAGGCAGGGGATATTGCATTAAAATTAGGAGCACAAGTATCAGATAACGTAACTAAGAATGTTGATTACTTTATTTACGGAAAGGGCAGTGGCTTGAAACTTGAGAAGGCAAAAAAATATAAATTAATTATTTTGACGGAAGAAGAATGGCTGGAGATGATTGGGGATAAAGTTCAATTAATCTAACGCGTCACAGATTATGCAAAATTTGATTGACTCTGTCACAGATTATGCAAACTTTGTCACATAATATGTAAACTCTGTCACATATTCTGTTAACTTCGTCACAGAGACCTACTTTTATTAATTCAATTTGCCATTATTGTGTTAAATAGTTGTAATATCTATTAATAGCCAAAAAAGAAAACTAGGTTAAATCTCGCTACGTAATAAATGCTTTTTATTAAAAGGTTTTCCTAAATTATAATAATAATAATATTAGATGCAAACAGTATCTAAATACTATCTCAAATTCCGTACGCTGAAATAAAAATAAAACACATTAATTTTAAAAGGTCGGAGATTTAAGTATATTTAAGTTTTGATGATTTATGAATTGTTATCACTGAAGTATTGATATTAAATTATTATATATTCTTATTGTTTATACTTTAAGTTTTTATACGTTAATTTTATTTTTAAATTTATCAGTTGTGAGTATTAAAGTAATTACAAATTTTTTTAATAGCGGTATAAAATTCTTAAATTTTATATTGACTAAAAATATATAATAAGTTATAATAATTTTATTATAAAATTATTAAAGCCTACTTAGCTCAGTTGGTTAGAGCGTCCGTCTCATACGCGGAATGTCACTAGTTCAAATCTAGTAGTAGGCAATAAATATTATTTTGACTTAAAAAAAATAGATTATTATAATAATAAGTAAAGAGGGGGTTGTAGTTCAATTGGTTAGAGCACTACCCTGTCACGGTAGAAGTTGCGGGTTCGAGTCCCGTCAGCCCCGATTTTAATATAAATTAAAAAAATTAATAATTTATATAAATCTTTAATTTTAGTAAGTTTGGTTTGGTCCCTTATATTAATTATATAATAAATAATAATAAAAAATAATAATCAGCAATAACAATAATTATAATAATATTAAAAATAAAATTATGAGTTGAATTACTTGTTTTTATTTATTATAAATAATAAATAAACTCCTTTTAACTATAATAGTTAAAAATAAAATAAAAATTTTTTATTTTAAAAAATCATATTTATTAAGTAGTTAATTATTTAATTAATATAAAAGAACTATGGCAACAACAAAATTTCCAAAATTTAGCCAGGGGCTAGCAAACGATCCTACAACTCGTCGTATTTGGTTTGGGATTGCTACAGCACATGATTTTGAAAGTCATGATGGTATGACTGAAGAAAATTTATATCAAAAAATTTTTGCTTCACATTTTGGTCAATTAGCAATTATTTTTTTATGGACTTCAGGTAACTTATTTCATGTTGCTTGGCAAGGAAACTTTGAACAATGGGTTCAAAATCCATTAAATATTCGTCCAATTGCTCATGCAATTTGGGATCCACACTTTGGTCAACCCGCGGTTGAGGCATTTACACGAGGAGGAGCTTCGGGTCCTGTTAATATTGCAACATCAGGAGTATATCAATGGTGGTATACAATTGGTATGAGAACAAACCAAGATTTATATATTGGTTCAATTTTTTTATCTTTAGCCGCAACAGCATTTTTATTCGCAGGTTGGCTTCATTTACAACCTAAATTTCAACCCGGCTTAAGCTGGTTTAAAAATGCAGAATCGCGTTTAAACCACCATTTATCTGGTTTATTTGGGGTTAGTTCTTTAGCTTGGACAGGTCATTTAGTTCACGTAGCTATTCCTGCAGCACGTGGAGAACGTGTTGGGTGGGATAACTTTTTAACAACATTACCACATCCACAAGGATTAACACCTTTCTTTACAGGTAATTGGGCCGCATATGCAGAAAATCCAGATACTGGTAATCATATTTTTGGTACTGCCTCAGGATCAGGAACAGCTATTTTAACTTTTTTAGGTGGTTTTCATCCACAAACACAAAGTTTATGGTTGTCAGATATGGCACACCATCATTTAGCGATTGCTGTTTTATTTATTGTAGCAGGTCATATGTATCGTACTAATTTTGGTATTGGACATAGTATGCGTCAAATTTTAGAAGCACATACTCCACCAGCTGGAGGTCTTGGTGCTGGTCATAAAGGTTTATACGATACAGTAAATAATTCATTACATTTCCAATTAGGTTTAGCTTTAGCATCGGTAGGTACAATTTGTTCATTAGTAGCTCAACACATGTACTCATTACCTCCTTATGCATTTTTAGCACAAGATTTTACAACTCAAGCTGCTTTATATACTCACCATCAATATATTGCAGGTTTTATTTTATGTGGTGCATTTGCTCACGGAGCAATATTCTTTATTCGTGATTATGATCCAGAAGCGAACAAAGGAAATGTTTTAGCACGTATGTTAGAACATAAAGAAGCTATTATTTCACACTTAAGTTGGGTAACTTTATTTTTAGGGTTCCATACTTTAGGTCTTTATGTTCATAATGATGTAATGCAAGCCTTTGGTACACCTGAAAAACAAATTTTAATTGAACCTGTTTTCGCTCAGTGGATTCAGGCTTCACACGGTAAAACTGCATATGGTTTTGATTTATTATTATCTCAACCAAATAGTGTAGCTTACTCAGCTGGACAAAGTCTATGGTTACCGGGTTGGTTAGAAGCAATTAATAGTAATACCAATACTTTATTTTTAACAATTGGTCCTGGTGATTTCTTAGTTCATCACGCTATTGCTTTAGGTTTACATACAACAACATTAATTTTAGTTAAAGGGGCTTTAGATGCTCGTGGTTCAAAATTAATGCCTGATAAAAAAGATTTTGGTTATAGTTTCCCTTGTGATGGTCCAGGTCGTGGTGGAACATGTGATATTTCAGCATGGGATGCTTTTTATTTAGCAGTATTTTGGATGTTAAATACAATTGGTTGGGTAACATTCTATTTCCATTGGAAACATTTAGGAATTTGGCAAGGAAATGTAAACCAATTTAATGAATCATCAACTTATTTAATGGGTTGGTTACGTGATTATTTATGGTTAAATTCATCACAATTAATTAATGGTTATAATCCATTTGGTATGAATAGTTTATCTGTATGGGCTTGGATGTTCTTATTTGGACATTTAATCTATGCTACAGGTTTTATGTTTTTAATTTCATGGCGTGGATATTGGCAAGAATTAATTGAAACATTAGTTTGGGCTCATGAACGTACACCAATTGCAGCTTTAATTCGTTGGAAAGATAAACCTGTTGCTCTTTCAATTGTTCAAGCTCGTTTAGTAGGTTTAGCTCACTTTAGTGCTGGATATGTTTTAACATACGCTGCATTTTTAATTGCATCAACATCTTCAAAATTTGGTTAATTTATATTTTATTATATATATATTTACTAAAATAATAATTTTATAAGGTTAAAATAGAATGGAAGTAAACGTTTTAGGTCTTATTGCAGTAGCTTTATTTATTTTAATTCCCACATCTTTTTTATTAATTCTTTACGTAAAAACAGCAAGTGCGAATGAAAATTAAATTATAATGATTGTCAATTTTTATATTTAATAAATATAAAAATTGACAATCATTATAATTTAATATTATATTTATAATATTAAATTAACTTTTTATAAAAAAAAAATAAAGAAAGGCGGCTGTAGCCAAGTGGTAAGGCATCAGATTGTGACTTTGACATTCGCGGGTTCAAGTCCCGTCAGTCGCCCAAATTTTTAATATATAAAGAATTTTATATTTGAAAATAATTAATTTATTAATTATAATAATAAATTATTAGGAAAGGTGGCAGAGTGGTTGAATGCTTCGGTTTTGAAAACCGGCGTACTTTCACGAGTACCGAGGGTTCGAATCCCTCCCTTTCCGAAAGATAAGATTAAAAGATATTTTTATTTAATAAAAAAAGTCTATATAATAATAATAAATAAATTACTTCTCTTATTTGTATTACTTAAAAAAATATGGAGGTAGGAAAAACTGGTAAAACATTAAAGTATTGATAATAGTAATATTAAACTAACTTCTAGTTAAACCAAATTTATACCTTAAAACGAAAAAAAGATTAAAAATATAAAATTATTTTTATTTTAATATCGTTAGTATATTAATAAACTCTATTAGCTTTTACAGTTAATCTAGTTTTAAATAGACTGATTATAAAAACATATTTGTCCCATAAAAATAGTTATGTCTAAATTTTAAGTAAATTAACTATTTAATATAAAGTAAAAAAAACTACTATATACCAATTGCTCGTTTAAATTCTAAACTGACCTTAATTTATATTGGTTTAATTTATATTTATTAATTTTATTATAAAATATCAATCTATAAGTATTTGCTCTTCGAGGGACTCGAACCCTCACGCTTAAAGCACTGGTTCCTAAAACCAGCGTGTCTACCAATTCCACCAGAAGAGCTAATTTATATTAAATATTAAAATTTATTAGGTTTTAGGACTAAAACCTAATAAATTTTAATATATTTACTAAAAAAACACAATATATTTAACTTAATAATTAATTAATTAATTATTTAATTAATTATTTAACGATTACTTAATAAATCAGTTAAACCTTCTTTTAAAAGAGCTTCTGCTTCTTCATTTAATGTATTTGTTTCGCGAATTATTTCGCCATATTTTGATTTATTGGTTGATAAATACTGACGTAATTCAACTAAGAATGAGCGTACTTCATTTACAGGAAGGGTATCTAAATAACCATTTGTACCAGCATATATAGTAGTTACTTGATCTTCTAATGATAATGGTGATGATTGTGGTTGTTTTAAAATTTCTCGTAAACGTTGACCACGAGCTAATTGCTTCTGTGTTGCTTGATCTAAATCAGAAGCGAATTGAGAAAAAGCTTCTAATTCAGCAAATTGCGCTAATTCTAGTTTTAATTTACCAGCAACCTGTTTCATAGCTTTTGGTTGGGCAGCTGAACCTACACGAGAAACAGAAATACCTACATTGATAGCAGGACGTATACCAGAATTAAAAATATCTCCTGAAAGGAAAATTTGACCATCTGTAATTGAAATTACATTTGTTGGAATATAGGCCGATACATCACCTTCTTGAGTTTCAACGATTGGTAAAGCTGTCATACTTCCACTACCTAATTGATCACTTAATTTAGCTGCACGTTCTAATAAACGTGAGTGTAAATAGAAAACATCTCCAGGAAAGGCTTCACGACCTGGTGGACGACGAAGTAATAATGACATTTCACGGTAAGCTTGAGCTTGTTTTGATAAATCATCATAAATAATTAATGTATGACGACCTTTATACATAAAGTATTCTGCAAGCGATGCACCAGTATAAGGAGCTAAATACTGTAATGTAGCAGGTGAATCGGCAGTTGCTGCAACAATAATTGTATAATCCATACAACCTCGTTCTTCTAACGTATTTACTACTTGAGCAATAGAAGCTGCTTTTTGACCAATTGCAACATAAACACAAACAACGTCTTTACCTTTTTGATTAATAATTGTATCAAGAGCAACTGATGTTTTACCAGTTTGTCTATCTCCAATAATTAACTCTCGTTGACCACGTCCAATAGGAATCATTGCATCAATTGCAACTAAACCTGTTTGTAAAGGTTCATGTACTGAACGACGCGAGATAATACCCGGTGCTGGTGATTCAATTAATCTAGTTTCTGTAGCTTCAATATCACCTTTACCATCAATTGGACGAGCTAAAGAATTTAAAACACGCCCTAAACATTGATCAGAAACAGGTATTTGGGCAATTTTCCCTGTAGCAACAACAGATGAACCTTCTTGTACTGTTAAACCTTCACCCATTAGTACAGCACCAACGTTTTTAGATTCTAAATTTAATGCAATACCAACAGTACCATCTTCAAAATCTAATAATTCACCGGCCATTGCTTTTTCTAATCCGTAAATACGGGCAATCCCATCACCAACTTGAAAAACAGTTCCTACATTAACTACTCGCATGTCTTCATTGTATTGAGCAATTTGACGTCGAATAACACTACTAATTTCGTGTGCTTTAATTGTATATGCCATGTTTGTACTCCTATTATTTTACTTTTTAAGTAAAATGACCAAAATTTTTTCTGTTTTATTATAAAAAGGAAAAACACCCTATTTTTAAATTTTTAGTTAAAACACTATAAATATATTTAATTAAAAGAATATTTTTTAATAGAAGTATATTTATTAATTTTAACTTTATTTACCCAAGGATGAAATGTTTTTGATTTCATTTTAAGTTTTAATTGATCTCGAACTTGTTTTAAAGATAACAATACAATTTGTTGTGAAATCTGTTGAATCGCTTTTTGTTGTTGTAAACGGATTGCTGATTGTCTTGTTTCTTTTAAACGGGCCGTTTCTTCTTCTGCTTGTTCAATACATAAATTTTTTTCACGTTCAGCAGCAATTAAACCCTGTTCTCGAATTTCATTAGCTCTTATTTTTGCACTTTCTAATTGTGAAATTGCCTGATCCATTTTTTCTTGGATTTCTTGAGCACGGGCATCAGCTGCACAGATATTTTGTAAAATTTTTTTTTTACGATTTTCTAATAACTCACGTACAGCATCGCCAACAAAAGTAACAACAACTGCAATAACAACTGCTAAATTTATAACATTTGTTTCTAATATATTAGTATTAATACCGAAACCATGACCAAAAAACATACAATTTATTTCTATTAAATTCAT